GATAAGCTTATATTAACTTGCTAAAATTTAAAAAATATTTATATAAATTTTTTATGAAATAATTAAAAAATTTATGTGTAATAAAAATTTTTTATATAGTTAATTTTATTGAGTAAATTTTATTTGAAATTTTTTTAATTTATTTGTTATACGATTAAATTATAGTAAGGAGCTATATAGAATACTTTTTCTAAGTATAGTTTTATCAAACAGCATTTAATTAAGATAATAATTTAATTTGCTAGTTTTTCACTGTGACACCAAAAAAACCAAATTCCGCCTTACGTAAAGTAGCGAGAGTAAGATTAACTTCTGGATTTGAAATTACAGCTTATATACCTGGTATTGGTCATAATTTACAAGAACATTCCGTAGTATTAGTAAGAGGAGGAAGAGTTAAAGATTTACCTGGTGTAAGATATCATATTGTCAGAGGAACTCTTGATGCTGTGGGAGTAAAAGATCGTCAACAAGGGCGTTCTAGTGCGTTGTATACTATTATTTAAAATTTGTATTATAAAATAATACCATGTTAATTATTGAAAACATGTAAATATAGCTAACCAAAGAATGAAAATATTATGAAGGGACTAAAGCAGGCTAAAATAAATTATATATTTAAAAATTTAAGGTTTATTTATTGAATAAAAAGTAGTCCCTAACTTATTTTCAATTAAAAATTAAAAAATTTTAACTTTTTTAGAACGAGTTGAAAAAAGAAACAAAAATCAAAAAATTAATATAATTTTTTTATTTTTTTAAACCTAAAAATTTTGATATAAAATAAATAAAATACATGATTTTCTATAGAAAAAGAAAACGGATACTCAATTTGAAGTGAGTAAGTATTTAAAATAAAAAAAAGGTATATATATATACCTTTTTTTTTATTTTAAATATTGAAAGCCGTATTCAATAAAATTTGTATATACGGTTTGAAGGGAGATTTTTAATACTTTTAATTAGTCCACCCTACAATATGGAGTAAAAAAGCCAAAATAAATTATTCTATTGTTTTTATTATAATAAATTATTTAATTATTTTTTTAATGTTATGTCACGTCGTAGTATTATAGGAAAAAAAACAGGAAAATCAGATCCAATTTATCGTAATAGATTAGTAAATATGATGGTTAATCAAATTCTTAAACATGGAAAAAAATCGTTAGCTTATCGAATTTTTTATAAAGCGATGGAAAATATTAAACAAAAGACGAAAAAAAATCCACTATCTGTTTTACGTCAAGCTATACATAGAGTAACTCCAAATGTAACGATAAAAGCGAGACGTGTAGGTGGATCTACTTATCAAGTACCGATTGAAATAGAATCTGCACAAGGAAAAGCTCTTGCTATTTGTTGGTTATTAAAAGCTTCTAAAAAACGTTTAGGTCGAAATATGGCTTTTAAATTAAGTTATGAATTAATAGATGCTGCTAGAGATAATGGAGATGCAATACGAAAAAAGGAAGAAACTCATAGAATGGCTGAAGCTAATAGAGCTTTCGCTCATTTTCGTTGATTGAGAATAAAAAAAAAATTTATGAAAAAAGAAAAAAAGATATATATATACATAGCTTTTGTAAAAAGATTTATATAATATAAATAATCTACTAGTAAAAATTATAATAATTAAAAATATTATTATAATTTTTACTAGTAGATTATTTATATAAAATATATATATAAATACTAGAATTTTTTTACACTTTGAGAAAATTTTTATGGAATTAGAACTTGATTTTTCTTTCTTTTACAAAAGTACTATTTTGCCCGAATGTAGTATCATTTTCTGTTTAATAATTATTCTAATATTAGATTTGATTTTTAAAATAAAAAATACAAATTTATTTTTTTTTATTTCTTTATTAAGTTTGTCATTAAGTATTATTATTTTAATATTTCAATTACAGGAAAAACCTACTATTAGTTTTTTAGGTAATTTTCAAGCTGATAACTTTAACAAAATATTTCGAGTTTTTATAGTCCTATGTTCAATATTATGTATTCCTTTATCCATTGATTTTCTTAAATGTACAAAATTAGCAATAACTGAATTTCTTATTTTTATATTAACTGCGACAATAGGAGGAATGTTTTTATGTGGCGCTAACGATTTAATTACTATTTTTGTTTCTCTAGAATGTTTAAGTTTATGTTCATATTTATTATCTGGTTATACTAAAAAAGATGTACGATCTAATGAAGCTGTTATGAAATATTTACTTATAGGTGGAACGAGTTCATCTATTTTAGCTTATGGCTTTTCTTGGTTATATGGTTTATCTGGAGGAGAGTTTCAACTTCAAAAAATAGCAAATGGACTTATAAATACAGAAATGTACAATTCTTCAGGAATTTTGCTTGGACTCGTATTTATTCTCGTAGGAATTGGATTTAAACTTTCTTTAGTACCTTTTCATCAATGGACTCCTGATGTATATGAAGGAGTGTGATTCGTTTTCTAAATTTTAAATATAAAAACATAATATTATTTACGGTTTTTACTATATTTATAAAATTTTTATAGACATGCAGAATAAAAATAAATTCTTTTTTTCACTTAAAATAAAATAAAACTTTTATCAAATCAAATTTTTTTAATAAATTTAAATTAAATTTGAGATAAAGCAAAGTTAAAATAATAAAAAAATTATAAGTTAATTATTAAGGATAATTAAAAAATAATATAAATCAAATAAAATTACATAATTTAAAGATTTTAATAAAATACTATTTAATAATCTTCTATCCTTCGAAAATTATAAGTGTATTACAAGTATTTATTAGAAAAAAAAAAAGTCCTAAAATAAAAAAATTAATGACTATTAAAAACGATAAAAATTAGATGGGGGGTTATTAAACTTATAAAAAATTAAATTTTATTTATTGACAAAAATAAACTAGTATTTGAAAAAATTCCACTAAAACAGGATTCCTCGCAAAGTTTAATTTTAATAAAAAAAGTTATTTTTTATACAAACACGAGGAAAGTAATAATAATTTAGACTATTACTTAGGAGCTGTGTGAAATAAAAGTTTCATGCACAGTTTTGAATGAAAGAAAAGAATGAGTAATCTTCGTTTCGATTCTAACTCCCCTACTCCAGTCGTTGCTTTTCTTTCAGTTGCTTCAAAAATAGCGGGTTTAGCTTTGCTAGCTCGTTTCCTTAATATTGTTTTTCCTTTTTATCTCAATCAATGGCATTTACTTTTAGAAATATTAGCTATTTGTAGTATGATAGTAGGTAATTTAGTAGCTATTACTCAAACGAGCATGAAGCGTATGCTTGCATATTCCTCAATAAGTCAAATTGGATATTTAATGATTGGAATAATTACAGGGGATTTTAATGGATATACAAGTATGATAGTTTATTTACTATTTTATATATTCATGAATTTAGGGACTTTTGCTTGTATTATATTATTCGGATTGCGTACAGGAACAGACAATATTCGAGATTATAATGGACTAATTTTAAAAGATCCTTTATTAACTTTTTCTCTTGCTTTATGTTTATTGTCCTTAGGAGGTATTCCTCCTCTATCCGGTTTTTTTGGAAAGATTTATTTGTTTTGGTGCGCATGGAAAGCTGGTTTATATTTTTTAGTTTTTATCGGGCTTTTTACAAGTATTATTTCTATATATTATTATTTAAAAATAATTAAATTATTAATTACTACAAAAAATAAAGAAGTAACTTCTTATATACAAATTTATACAAGTTCTTCTTTTTTTATTTCATCAAAAAATTCAATCGAAGTTAGTATAACTGTATGTGTAATTGCTTCTATGTTTTTAGGTATATTTATGAATCCTATTATCGCTATATTTCAAAATAATTTAAATTTAAGCAGTTTTATAAATATTTAAATTGAATATTTGAAAAATTAAAGAAATGATTTAAAATCATTTCTTTAATTTTTCAAATATTCAATTTTTTTGGTAGTTATTTCATATTAATAATATTATTAGTAAAATATTTAATTTTTATTAATTATAATTATTATATAACTAATAAAAAATGAAATTAAAATAGAGTTTTTCTATTTATTTCAATATAATGAAGTTTTAATAAGCCTTGATGGTGAAATGGTAGACACGTAAGATTCAAAATCTTATGCTCTAAGCGTGGAGGTTCGAGTCCTCTTCAAGGCAATATTTTTTCAGTATAAAAAAAAGAATCTTATGTTATACTATTTATTTGATATCAATGATTTAGTTAAACTCAAAAAAGAAAATCATATTTATTTGATTTAAATATTTGGATTGAGCTAATTAATTTAATAATTATACTAATAAAAGATAAATATTAAAAAATTTATAAATAAAATCAGATGATATTTTTTAGTATTGTAAACTAAACATTAATATAATAAACATATGGAAGTAAATATTCTTGCATTTATTGCTACTGCATTGTTCATCTTAATCCCTACAGCTTTTTTATTGATTCTTTATGTACAAACAGCTAGTCAGGGTAGTTAATAATAAAATTTTTTATATTATTAATTATTATTGTATTTATTAAATAATATCGTATTTTTATTGAAATATTTAGTTTTTTACAATATTAAAGTTTAAGTTAAAAAAACCAAAAGAATTATATATAATTCTTTTGGTTTTTTTAACTTCATTTATTTATTATTATTATATGATTCATATAGAATTAGGTCCTAGTACTATAGTAGGAATAGGCCTTATTATAGTAGGTATACTTTTATACGCCCTTCGAATAAGGGAACCTAATGTATCTAGAGGTGTGATTTATAGTGTACTTAAACAAATTAAATTTCAATTTATTTGATAGTAATAATAAATAGAAAACTTGAAATAAACTTTTAAATTTATCGAAAAAAGAAAATCTATGGCTAAAATGTAACATGTTTATATCATTCCGAAAACATATTTTGATTTTAAAATTCAAATGGAATTTTAATTAAATAAAAAAATAAATTATATAATAACAATAATATGTATTTTATTTTTTTTTTATTTAACTTATTTTTTATGTCTTTAGAAATAAAAATAATTAAATCCACGAAATGGAAAATGAACCTAAAGATATTAAAACATTTTTTTTTATTTGAATAAACTGAGTACAAATAAAATAAACCTGTCTTATAGAATAAAATTAAACAGGTAAAAGACAATCCAAAAAGTTTATTTTTAAAATTATTTTTTTAACTTACTTGGATTTGGAGCATTTAAAATTTTAAAAATTTTATTTATTTTAATGTTTAAGCCATAAAGAAATTAACATATCATGTATGGTTTTTAGGGAGGGACATGTATAGAACTAACAACATTAACCTATCTCAATATTATGATTCATTTTTTTCATCAATTGGATTACTATGTGGGGGAATTCTTATTTTTCAAGGTTGGCGTTTAGATCCCATTCTTTTATTATCGCAAATACTTTTAAGTGGAACAGCTATTTTTTTTATAGTAGAAAGTTTATATTTACGTAATAATAAAATTAATTTTACAATATTTTCTGAAAAAGATAACAATTTTTTTACCTTGAAAAAGAAAAACCTAAAAGAGAATACAAATTATAAAAAAATGAAATTAAAGAAAAAAATTTACAAAGGGTGGGAAAAAATTGATTATACTTTTTTTATTTTGTATACAATTTAGATAGTATAATCTGATTAATTTAATGTTTTTTCTATTTCTATATCTTTCTCTCCAGATATAAAAATAAAAAAAACATTAATCGTTTTTAAATTTAATTTTTATAACCCACTTCTTCCCCAAACTACAAGTGAAAGAGAAAATGTAAACATTACCATTAAAGCACCCCAAGCAATATTAATTATATCCATATATTTTTTATAAATGTTAAAATTCGAATTAATACAAATAATATTTATAAAATAAATAAAAAAGTTTTTTATAATATTTTTGTATTTATAACAAAAAAGGAATATACATATATATATATATCATATTCTTTTATTAGAATAAATATGTATAATTAGTTATTATATAAATAGAAAAAGACTTGCTTTTTTTTCTTATTCAATTTATAATTAAAATTAGGATTATTTATTAATTATGAATTTAAATAAAAAAAAAGTATTAGACTATATAAAATATAGAGCAACACCTTTTGTTTATTTAAAACATGACATAATAGATAATCCAAAATTTTTAATAATTTTCTTTATATTAAATTGAGGCGACACCCAGATTCGAACTGGGGATAAAGGATTTGCAGTCCTCTGCCTTACCACTTGGCCATATCGCCTTCTATTCATTAGAATTTTTATAAAATTCTAATAATTACTACAAAAGGTTAATTTATTAATAATTTATGAATAATAAATTGTATTATTATAAAACTTAAAATAATTTTAATCAAGTATTTTTTTTTCATTGAATAAAAAATACTTGATTAAAATTATTTTAATTACTTTGAATAAAAAAAAGATATAAGTTTTTCAGAGAAAATGAAAAAAAAATAACATTAATTTTAATAATTTAAGAATCAAATTGAATTAGCTGTGACTATTTTAAATAAATAAACTGGTTTTATTTTATTTTAAAAAAGACCTAAAGTTAAGGATTTATCAATAGGTAAAGCTGCCCCAATACCTAACCGAAGAGATACCGCGGTACCAATTGAAAAAACTGTTGTTGCTACCGGACGACGAAAAGGATTTTGAAATTTATTTACATTTTCTGAAAAAGGTACTGTTAATAATCCTGCAGGTACTGCAGCCATTAAAAGAACACCTAATAATTTATTAGGAACTGTGCGAAGTATTTGGAAAACAGGAAAAAAGTACCATTCAGGTAATATTTCTAAAGGAGTTGCAAAAGGATTTGCTGGTTCACCAATCATAGAAGGTTCTGAAACAGCTAAACCTACAGTGCATGCAATAGTACCTGGAATAACTACTGGAAGAATATATAAAAGATCATTAGGCCAAGCAGGTTCTCCGTAATAATTATGTCCCATACCTTTAGCTAGTTTAGCTCGTAATACAGGGTCACTTAAATCGGGTTTTTTTGTTATCGAGATAGAAAGGTATTCCCCTCAAAGAATTGGACATGAATTTTTGATTCATCCAACTCAAACTGTTTTCATTTAATTTAAATTTTTAAATAATTTAATTAATTTTTATTATTTATAAAGTAAATAAATTTAATTTAATTAAAAAAAGTTCAAAATCCAAGTATGCTTTTTTTTGCTTCTATTATAATCAATCTATAGATATTATTATATGCTTTTTGGATAGTCTTATTTTTTATAAGTTTTTATTCTTTTATGAATAATAAAATTATGTACTTATTTAAAATTAACTTGTTAATATATTAACTTTTTTTTTCTTTAGACCTTTTTGTTACTCCCATGATTTTTTTCTATCAAAAACCCAAAGGAAATGAATGTTGTTTTTTATCATTATAATAGTAATACATACATATTAGATATACTATATATATCTATTTTTTATTTATTAAATTTTACGAAGCCTTTTTATAAATTTATTAGATCATAGAAAATATTTTATTTAGAATAAATTCATTTTTTTTACCCAAGTTTTTTCAGTTTTTATTCTTTCAAATTTAATCTGGGATAAAAACACATTTCATTTCATTAATGTAGTAGATTAAATAAAAAATCTGCATAGTCTAATAATTAATTCAAGTCACACACTCCCATAATTAAAATTTTCTCAAAAAATAAACATATATTTTATTTAACTTAAATTTTTAAATAAAATACAAAAAATCCATAAACTTTTTATTATTTTAAATTAAAATAATAAAAAAAATTTATGGCAATAAATAATTTTAACTTATAGTAATTGTTTTAATATTAAAAATTATCCAAATGAATGAAAAAAAAATATTCTAATAATTTATAAAGGACCTGAAATACCCTGTTTGCGGATCATTAAAAAATGCATTAACATAAACACTGCAGTAAGCAAAGGTAAGACAAAAGTATGTAAACTATAAAAACGAGTTAATGTAGATTGACCCACACTAACACTCCCTCGTAATAATTCTACTAACGGAGATCCTATAACAGGAATAGCATCAGGTACACCTGTTACAATTTTAACAGCCCAATAACCAATTTGGTCCCAAGGTAAAGAATAGCCAGTTACACCAAATGAAACTGTTAATACTGCTAAAATAACACCAGTAACCCAAGTTAATTCACGGGGTTTTTTAAAACCGCCTGTAGGATAAACACGAAATATGTGTAAAATCATCATTAAAACCATCATACTCGCTGACCATCGATGAACTGATCGAATTAACCAACCAAAATTAACTTCAGTCATTATATATTGAACAGACGCAAAAGCTTCAGTAACAGTTGGACGATAATAAAAAGTCATAGCAAATCCAGTTGCTACTTGTACCAGAAAACAAGTTAAGGTAATACCTCCTAAGCAATAAAATATATTGACATGTGGTGGTACATATTTACTAGTAATATCATCTGCAATTGCCTGAATTTCTGAACGCTCTTCAAACCAATCATATACTCTATTGAGATAGACAAACTTTTATGTATTCCCTCTCTAAAAACCGTAAATGATAATTTTTTTTCATACGGCTTAAATATAAAAAATATACATATATTTATATATAAATATATGTATATTTTTTATTCTTTTTTCTCAAGTTGGCTTTGTTTATATTAATTGCTTTTCTGAGTAATCTTTTACTTTAAAATTTGTTTTTCTTAATTAACAATATTAATAAATTTTTAAAGATTTTCTTGTTTGAAATTTATAAAAATAATTAAACTTTAGATTTTTACTATATTCCGATGACTAAAAAAAAAATACAACAGGTAAGTATTTTTTTATGACCATTTTTCACTTTTAATAAAATTAAAAAAATTCAAATTTGGTAACGATATTTAAATAGTAACTTGAAAAAATTAATCATAGTTTAAATAAAAAATATTTATTAATATTTTATTAAAAATTTATGCTTTAAATGTTAAATTTATTAACACTTAATAAAATAAAAATAATCTTTTTTTTAAGACTAACAAATTTTTTTGTATTTTCTAATCTCATTCCTCTAAACAAGTCGCACACCCATAATCCATAAATCCTTTAATTAATTGATTACACGATTAAACTACCTTTCTTAAATAAATAAAATAAACTTTTTTATTGAACCTTTTTAAGTTATTACCAACTTACGGAAACCCCATCTAATAATACTGAAGAATTATATAATTCGAGAATAATAACTGAAAAAACTGCAAATAATGCCATTGCAATGCCCATTAAAGGAGTTGTACCCCATCCAGGAGCGACTTTACCATATTCTGAATTAAGTGGTTTTAATATATCTCCTAAACCACTTCGTTTTCCTTTCGTTTTAGGAATATCATCAATAATTTGTGTAGCCATAAAATTTTATTGCATTAGTTGAGATTTATTAACTTTGTGTACTATTATATTAATTAAAAATAAACCATTCTTTTGGAATTACTTAGAAATGGAAACTGCAACATTAGTCGCTATATTTATATCGTGTTCACTTGTGAGTTTTACTGGCTATGCTCTTTATACCGCTTTTGGGCAACCCTCTAAAGAACTTAGAGATCCTTTTGAAGAGCATGAAGATTAAGTTAATTATTACAGACCTTCCCTCTATTTTAGGGAAGGTCTGTAATTTTTTATTTTTATAAAAAAATTATTTTTTTTCTTTAGTTGCAATTTTAGGTGGTTCGCGAAAAAAAATAGCAAAAAATATTATTCCTAAAGTACCTACCAATAAAAATGTATAAACCAATGCTTCCATAGATTTGATTATAAGTGAGAAATATGGAGATAGCTTTCGTACTAATTAAAAAATAAATTTTATTTAAAAAGTTTAGAAAAAAAATATATATATAGATTAGTTTTTCATTAAAAATAAAGAAAAAATTTTATTAATTTATTAAATTAATCTAAACTATTTGTCTTTTAGTAGTAGGGTCTCCTAATTTTTGGAATGCTCCAAATTCTACTTGCGCATCTAAATCTGGATCAATACCAGCAAAAACATCTCTAAATAAAGTTCTAGCACCATGCCAAATATGCCCGGAGAAGGAAAGAAGAGCAAATGTTGCATGACCGAAAGTAAACCAACCTCTTGGACTACTACGAAAAACACCATCTGATTTTAGAGTAGCACGATCAAACTCAAAAATTTCACCAAGTTGAGCACGTCTAGCATATTTTTTTACTGTAGCTGGATCATTAAAACTTACTCCATTAAGTTCACCACCATAAAATTCAACGGTTACACCAACTTGCTCAACACTATATTTAGATTCAGCTCTTCTAAATGGAACGTCAGCTCTAACAATTCCTTCTTCATCTACTAAAACTACTGGAAAGGTTTCAAAGAAAGTAGGCATACGACGAACAAAAAGTTCATGTCCTTCTTTATCTTTGAAAACAGCATGACCTAACCATCCAACAGCTATTCCATCTCCATTATCCATAGCACCTGCTCTAAATAAACCACCTTTGGCCGGGTTATTACCAATATAATCATAAAAAGCTAATTTTTCTGGTATTTTAGACCAAGCTTCCGATAAACTAAGATTTTCACTTTTACTAGCACGAATTCTTCGATCTATTTCCTGTTGAAAAAATCCTTGATCCCATTGATAACGAGTAGGACCAAATAATTCTACTGGGGTTGCAGCAGAACCATACCACATAGTTCCAGCAACGACGAAGGCAGCAAAAAAGACAGCCGCAATACTACTAGATAAAACAGTTTCAACATTCCCCATGCGCAATCCTTTATATAATCGTTGGGGAGGACGAACACTAAGATGAAACAAACCTGCTAATATACCTAAAATACCTGCTGCAATATGATGAGAAGCTATTCCTCCTGGAACAAAGGGATCAAAACCTTCAGCTCCCCAAGCTGGAACTACAGGTTGTACTTTTCCGGTTAATCCATAAGGATCAGATACCCAAATACCAGGACCAAATAAACCTGTTACATGAAAAGCTCCAAATGCAAAACGAAGAACTCCTGACAAAAATAAATGAATCCCAAAAATTTTTGGTAAATCCAAAGAAGGTTTTCCTGTACGTTCATCACGGAATAACTCTAAATCCCAATATACCCAATGCCAAATTGCTGCTAAAAATAATAAACCTGATAATACAATATGTACTCCTGCTACACCTTCATAACTCCAAATACCTGCATTATTTACAGTTTCTCCAGTAATACTCCAACCCCCCCAAGATTTTGTTATTCCTAAACGAGTCATAAAAGGTATAACAAACATACCTTGTCTCCACATTGGATCAAGAATAGGATCAGAAGGATCAAAAACAGCTAATTCATATAACGCCATAGAACCAGCCCAACCAGAAACTAAAGCTGTATGCATTAAATGTACAGCAATTAAACGACCGGGATCATTTAATACAACAGTATGAACACGATACCAAGGCAAACCCATGGAAATACCCCTTTCTCAAAGAGAATTAAAAACTATGTAACTTTTTTGCATTAATGAATGACTATATATATTATAATAAAATAAAGTTAAACGTTTAAACTTTAATAAATTTTTTTTTTATTTATTTTATAAATTATGTGTGATAGAATTATAAATTAGATATAAAAATGATGATATTATTAAAAAAATATAATATAATGTTCTTAATAACATTATAAACTAATTTTTTATTTGTTAGCTACTTATTTTTTTTAAGTGCCTTATATATTCATTTTAAATAAAAAAATGCCTATTGGTGTTCCAAAAGTGCCTTTTAGACTTCCAGGAGAGGAAGATGCTGTTTGGATTGACGTATAGTGCGTTTATTAAACATATTTGGTTATATGGAAATTTTCCCTCATCTTTATATTTAATTAGATGTTTTTATTTCATTTTAAGCTTAATAAATTATTAATGCTTTAATAGCATGACATATTATTTTAATAAAAATTATTAAGTAAAAAGACTTAGTTATCTTTTCTATGGTTAGTCAACCAAAAAAATAAGCTTCAAACTTCGTTAAAAATTTAAATTAAACTTTGAATTAACTTTAATAATAAAAAAGAAATTCTTTTAACTTTTAACATTAAATTAGTTTAGAATAAAAAAATTAACAATCTTGTTTTTATATGTAAATAAGATTTAACTAATTTTACCGAAGTAGATTCTAAACCTACAGATATTACTAAAAACCGTTTGTGAAAAAAAGAAATATTAAATAGAAATATATTTAAAATTTAAAAAATATATTATTTAACAAATATATTCAATAATAAGTTGTTTAATAAGTCGTTCAGTTAGCTTGTAAAAATCAAATTTAAACTATTAAACGAACTCACAGTTATCATATATAAATATTCTATATAAAAAAGATATAAAATATTAAAAATTTTATGAAAATTTTTTTTTTTACCAACTGCGTAAGCTGTATTGGGCAAATAAAAATGCTAGTACAGTTATATAAAAAAACTTATAAATTTTATTCTAACAATCGACTTTATCGAGAAAGATTACTTTTTTTAGGTCAACATGTGGATGATGAAATTGCAAATCAACTCATTGGTATTATGATGTACTTAAATGGAGAAGATGAGAGTAAAGATATGTATTTATATATTAATTCTCCTGGTGGAGCTGTATTAGCAGGAATATCTGTTTATGATGCTATGCAATTCGTAGTTCCAGACGTTCATACAATTTGTATGGGATTAGCAGCTTCAATGGGATCTTTTATTTTAACTGGAGGCGAAATTACTAAACGTATAGCGTTACCCCACGCTTTGCGCCAATATTAGCTTTTTTTTAATCGGTAAAAAATGTATATACCTAATCACAGGCAATAATAGCATGACAGGAAAAAGCTTAATAAAACTATTAAAATGTTTAATATCAAGATAATTAAATAATATTTTTTTATTTATTTCAGTGTTATAAATTATTATTTTCTTTAAATTTTTATTCGATAGAAAATATAGAATAAAAAAAATAACATTTTAGCTAAAAGTTATTTTAGCTATATTAAAAAAAAACTTTGGCATTGCTTTATGAAAAAAATATTAAACAACAGAACCATAATAGTATTTAAAAAAAAAAAAATGGTATATAAATTTTAAAATTATAAATATAATTAAAAATAGTTTTCTTAATTTATTTTAAGAGCTGTATACATTAAAAAAATGCTCGTACAGTTCATACAAAAATTTTATATTCCTATAATTAGGGTAATGATTCACCAACCTGCTAGTTCATATTATGATGGACAAGCAGGAGAGTGTGTGATGGAAGCAGAAGAAGTATTAAAACTCCGTGATTACATTACTAGAGTTTATGTACAAAGAATAGGTAAACCTTTGTGGGTTATTTCTGAAGATATGGAAAGAGACGTTTTTATGTCAGCACAAGAAGCAAAAACTTATGGCATTGTAGATCTTGTAGCTATAGAAAAAACTTAAATTTTTTAATATAGAAAAAGTATTTTATTATATATTTAATCATATATTTATATATAAAAGATAAATTAAAAAATTTTACATAAAAATTTTATGGTTAAAATAAAATTGAACCAATAAATTCTGCATATAATTTCAAAATGCCTACTATTCAACAATTGATTAGAAATCGAAGACAACCAATAGAAAATAGAACAAAATCGCCAGCTCTTCGCGGATGTCCTCAACGAAGAGGAGTTTGTACTAGAGTGTATGTGCGACTTGTTACGATTAAATTTTTTTCAATAATAAAAAAGTTCGGGATAGCAGAAGACCTTTTTATTTTAATAAATTCTTAATCTATCATTTATTTAGTAAATAAATGAAATTTATAATTTTTATTGGTGCAAATCCAATTATTTTAATGTAAAATAAAAAAGCAAATTTTCAATATTATTTACAAATTTTCAATATTATTTAATTGTGAATATCTTAAGCGAAAAGAAAAAATACAATTCACCAATTAGAAATAATTGTATTATTGCAAAAACAGATTAATAAGGTCAGCTGCCCAGCAAACTATTAAAATAAAATATCGTTACTAGATAAAAAATTTCGGATTTTAATACTTTTTTTTTATTCAATAAATAAAGTTAAAATTTGAAAATTATACAAATTACAAATAACATCTTTAGATTTCAAAAGCTCCGGTATATAAAAAGGGCTTAACTGTTGAAGAAAAAATTATAGAAACAATGGAATTCATTATTTTTTTTTAGTTCAGGGTCCTATTATTAATAAAAAATTAATAAAAACGGGTTTTTTAACAAAAAAAAATAATGGTTAGGAAGGTTAAAATAGCAAAAGCCATTAGAATTTTTACCTTATACACTAGAAAAATTAGTTTTTTTATCAATAATTAAAAAAATAATTGTATTTATATAAATATATTTATATTTCTATACTTATTTATCAATGATTATAAAAATAATAAAAAGAAAATAATATATATATATTTTTTTACTTTATTATTTTAAAATAATTTTTATAAGATAAAGTTAATAAAACGAATGTTTTTACTTTATTTTATTCAATCTTATCATCAATTAAAAAAATATTTTATTTTTAATAAAGAAAATTCTTTTTTTATTCCTTAATTAAAATCAATCAGTAATTTACGAGAGTAAACATCAATGACTAGAGTTAAACGTGGATATGTAGCTCGAAAACGACGAAAAAATATTTTTACACTTACATCAGGTTTTCAAGGTGCTCATTCGAAATTATTTCGAACGGCCAATCAACAAGGAATGCGAGCTTTAGCTTCTTCTTATCGAGATAGAAATAAACGAAAAAGGGATCTTCGTCGCTTATGGATCGCCCGAATTAATGCAGCAGCTCGAAATAATGGAATTTCTTATAATAAATTAATTCAAAACTTGTATCAAAATCAAATACTTTTGAATCGAAAAATGCTGGCACAAATAGCTTTATTAGACAATTATTGTTTTTCTACAATATTGAAAAAAATTAATGAATGATAAGAAGACTGATTAAAAAAAAAAAGCATTAATTAAAAAAACTTCCCTGGAGCAATTTGATTCCAGGGAAGTAAAAAAAAAAAGTTATTAAAAATACAGAAAAATTTTAGTAATAGTAAATGAAAAAATACAATTAATTTTCATTATTCAGAAAAGGTGATAAAGCTAAAACCCGAGCTCGTTTAATAGCAATCGTCATTAAACGTTGTTGTTTTGAAGTTAATCTATTCATTCGTCTAGATAAAATTTTTCCTTGTTCACTAATAAATCTACGAAGTAAATTTATATTTTTATAATCAATAATTTCGCCCGATCTTATTGGTGACAAACGTCTACGAGAAGATCGCTTAGATTTGTTTATAACTTGTTTCATAAATACTATTTATTTCTTTATTTCTTTGTGAATAGTATGCTTATTACAATAAGAACAAAATTTTTTTAATTCTAATCGAATAGGTGTATTACGACGATTTTTTTGAGTAGTATATCTAGAAACACCTAACTTTTTTTTTTCATTATTTTGAGCACAATTAGTACATTCTAAAGTAATAGTGACTCTTACCTCTTTATTTTTAGCCATAATATTATTTATTTCAAATATTGAATCTCTAAAATTTATAAAATGTGTTTAAAAAAATTAGCAATTAAATTTAAATTTTTTAGTGAATTATAATAATAATAAAAAACTAAAAAAATTATTATTATTATTATTTATAAATACAAAATTTTATTTTTTTTATATTTATATAAAATAGAAAATACATTTTATTAAAAAATAATTTAAGAGGAAGGAAGAATTAAGGCATCGGGAAAAAAACGATTAATTTCTATTAATAAACCAGCTAAAAATCCAAACCATAAAGTAGCTAATACGGGTGCTGTAGAAAGATATGTTTTTACATCTTGCATTGTAGGTCTCCTTATATATAAATATTTACAAAATTCTAAATAAACTACTAAAATTTTTTGATATAACAAAATAATAAACTAAATAGAAGAAAAAAACACAAATTAAATTAAAAATTTACTTTATATATATATATATTTTTTTTTATTTAATTTATTCTATCTTAAATAATACCTTTTTTTATGAAAAAAAGGTATTATTTATATACATTTATATATATTTTTTTATTCAATAAAATAATTCTAATAAATTAATTTTAAAAATTATTACAGACTATAATAGATAAATAAAAAGTATAGGCAAAACGCAATAAATAAGATACAATCAGAATGAATATAAAAAAATAATTAATGATGGCAGGGATGTAGCGCAGTTTGGTAGCGCGTTTGTTTTGGGTACAAAATGTCGCGGGTTCGAATCCTGTCATCCCTACCCTAAAATACACCTAATAAAATTTTAGTTTAAAGTAGAATAGAAATTATAAAATACTTTTATATTATTATTTTTTTAAATAAAAGCGCTTTTAGTTCAGTCTGGTAGAACGCAGGTCTCCAAAACCTGATGTCGTAGGTTCAAATCCTACAGGGCGTGATTATGAAAAAAAAATTTAAAATATGTTAATGAAAAAAAAATATTTAATTAAATTTAAATTGATTTATAACCTTTTTTTATAAAAAAAGGTTATAAATCAATTTAAATTTAATTAAATATCCAATTGATCACCCCGTCGATATTGTAAGTAGGCAGTTACAAATAAGCCAGCTAAAGTTATTGGAATTAATCCTAGTACAATTCCAGACAGCAACGCTTCAACCATTTTTTAGTCAATAAAAAAAATATTTGAGTTAGAAACTAACTAAATTTATTATTAATCTTAGAATTAATTTAGGAAATACAATGAAATTGATTGGACCTATTTATCTTGTTTATATATATAATTTTTTAGATAAGTTGTATTTTATTTAAACCAGTAAATAAAATTAAAGCTAAAATTAAAGCGGCGAATAAGAAGAGAAAATAACTAATTATAGTAAGCATAAGAAAAATTCTATAACAATATAACAAATTTAGTATACACCTTTGTAAAAGAATTACCTAAATTCTTTATTACTTAAAAATTTTATTAATTAAAAATATTTTAAATATAGCATCTTCGCGCAATGTTTTCTTTATAGTAGCAAATTTAATTAATTTTATCACTATTTTACTTTTGTATTTTTTTATTAAAATTCTATTCAAATTTTAATAGCAATATTAATAAACGAATTAAGAAGAGAATACTAAAAAAAGAAAATGTTTTTACTTTAATAATTAAAATTTTTTTTTTATTTTTTAATCCAAATTTATGCAAGCATTCATTTTGTATATTTACATATATAATTAAATTACAGTCTAAGTTCTATTTTTTATAACTGTAAATAACTTTTTGAAAAATATAATAAAATATATATATATATATTTTTTTTTATTTTTTAAATATTTTTAGTTTTTATCACCATTTTGATTTATGTTTTATTTGATATTTTGATTAAAAAATCTGATAGTAAGCAACTAATTTACTTAAGAAAAATAATTTATTTTTTTAGTTTATTATATAAATATACTAAAGTTTATTATATAAATATACTAATTTTTGCTAATAGTATTTGTAATAATTAATTTTATTTTTAATTTAATTTGCAAAACTATAACAATTTAAATTAGTATAATATTGTAAAAAACTATTATATTCTACATAATAAATTAATAAATTTCTAAAATATTTATTAAATTAATTAAAAAAAGAAAAAATTTCAAATTTTTTATCTTTTTTTAATTAATTTGTCTTGCTGCGCTAAAACAACCCTGGATATACTGATTTAGTATGCTTCAAAAATACCTTTGATATAACGTTGATAATCTAACTAAAAATAAAAAAAAATTTAACAGATTTTAAAAAATTTTCTAAATTTCATTTTTTATATCATTTTTTTCTTTAACACAAATATAATAATATATGGAGCAGAGTTAGCATGTCTGGAAATACAGGAGAGCGTCCTTTTGCTGATATTATTACCAGTATTCGATATTGGGTAATTCACAGCATAACTATACCATCTTTGTTTATTGCAGGTTGGCTGTTTGTTAGTACAGGTTTGGCTTACGATGTTTTCGGAAGCCCTCGACCAAATGAATATTTTACGGAAAGCCGACAAGAAGTTCCTTTAATTACTGGTCGTTTTAATTCACTAGAACAAGTTGATGAATTTACTAAATCCTTTTAGGAGGTACCAAATGACTATAGATAGAACTTATCCAATTTTTACAGTTAGGTGGTTGGCGGTTCACGGACTAGCTGTACCTACAGTTTTTTTTCTGGGATCAATATCAGCAATGCAATTTATTCAACGATAAATTTGAATGATAAACTTTATTTAAAATGTAAAGCTATGACACAACCAAACCCAAACAAACAAAGTGTAGAATTAAATCGTACTAGCCTCTATTGGGGTTTGTTACTTATTTTTGTATTAGCTGTTTTATTTTCTAATTATTTTTTTAATTAATTAAAATAGAAATTTCTTTGCCTTATTTGGAACAAATTTAAAAATTGAATATTCATAACTGTTTTTTTGTTTAAGTTCTAACTAAATAATAAATTTGAAAAAAGGAGTATAAGATAAATGGCAAATACCACCGGAAGAATTCCTTTATGGTTAATAGGTACTGTAGCTGGTATTCTTGTAATTGGTTTAGTAGGTATCTTTTTTTATGGTTCATACTCTGGATTAGGGTCATCTTTATAATAATTAAAATTTTAAACATATATAAACATTTTATATATAAAAAACTAAATTAAAAATCATAAATAAATAGTTTAATTTAAATTTAACAGTTTTTTTCAAATATTTTTATATTTACATAAATAGTAATAAAAATTGAAAAGACATTATGACAATTTCTTGCAAGAAATTGTCATAATGTCTTTTCAATTTTGTAAAATAATAAATTATGTTTTTAATATTATCTAAAAAATTTAGAATAATAAAAAATATATTAAATATAAAAATTTGATTTATGAAAATAAAAAAGTTTTTAATTAATTTACATAGATTTTTAGAATATGAGTAAAAAAAAAAAATTTTTGTTTTTCAAAACGAGCCATTCTAAAAAGTTTAATAGAAAAATCTATTAAATTTTCACGATAAGCAATATGAGCCATTTTTATGTATAATTTATCAGCTTTCCATTTTTTATAAGTTAAAATTAATTTGAAAATAAAATAGAAAAAATATTTTTTTGGTAACTTTTTCATTTTATTAAAAAAATAAACAGTATTTTTTTCTTCAAATCGTGCTTTTTTTTTAATCCCTCTTTGAAAATACTTTGAAAAAAATAATGATATTTTTGATAATTTTTTAATTTTATTATTATATAGATATAGATATTGATTATATTTCTTTTTTTTATAAATTTTTATTTTTTTACACAAAAAAGAATTATTTTTATCTATTTGATTAGCAATATCTTTTTCAATATAAATTTTTTGTTCTAATTGAGAATAACTTATTAATTTTCGATTTTTTTTTTTTAAATCTCCGAAAAAAAAATTTTTATTATAGTATATGATATTATAATGTTTATAGAAAAAAAAGACCCATTTAGTTAATTGAGACGTATTTATTAATGCTTGTTGCGTCATTTTTTCCAAATAGTCTACTTTTAACGTATATCCGCAATAATTTAAAATTTCTTTTAATGAAGGAAAAAGATAATAATACTCAAAATATTCAATTTCTAAAGAAATTATTATCATATTGTATAACCATAAGAAACCTAAATTGACTTTCATTATAAGGGTCATCCATAATAGAAAATATTTCTATTAATCAAACGCTTTAGTTTCATTTTCATCCAAAACTTAAAAATTCATTTCTGCCAATTGAACTTTTTCAAATTGTTTCTTTTTGAGCACTAAAAATATTTGTGCTAATATAACGGATGCGAAAAAAAATAAAAGACCTTGAACACGTAATGGGTCTTGAAGTACTATTTCTGCATCTCCTTGACCAAAACCACCTACATTAGGATTATTTGTTAAAGGTTGATCTGCTTTAATTAATTCACTTTCTGAAATAATAAGTTCTGGTCCTGAAGGCACAGTATCTATAACTTGACGACCATCTAGACTGTCAATAGTTATTTCATAGCCACCTTTTTCTTTACGTATAATTTTACTTATTTTACCTGTAGTTGACGCATTATAAACAGTATTATTACTTTTACTTCCATCAGGATAAATTTGTCCTCTTCCTCTATTAGCCCCTAAATATATAGGATATTTTAAAAAATTAGCTTCTTTATTAATAGTAGGATCTGGTGAAAGAATAGGAAATATAATTTCACTATATTTTTTACCAGGAACAGGACCTATTACAAGAATATTTTTTTTATCATCACGATAAGGTTGAAAATAAAGATTACCTATTTTTTCTTTCATTTCAGGAGGAATACGATCTGAAGGTGCTAATTCAAATCCTTTCGGTAAAATAAGAACCGCTCCTACATTTAAAGCTCCTTTTTTACCATTAGCAAGAACTTGTTTTATTTGTGTATCATAAGGAATTTTAATAACGGCTTCAAATACAGTATCTGGCAATATTGACTGAGGAACTTCAATATCCACAGGTTTTTTGGCTAAATGACAGTTAGCACATACAATACGGCCGGTTGCTTCTCGAGGGTCTTCATACGCCTGTTGTGCAAAAATTGGATATGCTTCGGAAATAGATGGCCAAGCTATTATTTTCATTAGGATTATGATCGAAATCGATCGAATCACAGAGTTTTTTATCCAATAACTAATATTTCTGTTTTGCATAGTTCAATTATTCGTTTTAAAAAAATTCATGAGTAGGACATTTAGTTATACTAGTCCTATTTATAACTCTGCCTATTATAGTAATAATTAATATAATAAATCAAAAGTATTCTACTCTACATTAATAATTTATAAATTAAAAGAATTAACTTTTAAAAAATATTATTAAAAATTTACTTTTTTATTCATTCATTGTATGATAAGTAGCTACGATAGAAGGAGATATACGATTTAGATGACGAAAAATACAATACTTAAAAACAGTATCTAAAATGACTGGAAAAGTTGAAACAAAACAAGATATTATATGTTTATTATGCGCAAATCCCAAATGTTCTAAAAAAGAGCCTATGACTATTTCCCAACCATGGGGTGAGTGAAATCCAATACATAAATCTGTTAATAAAAGAATGGAAAAAGCTTTCATTGTGTCACTTAAACTATAAAATAATTCTTTAATCCAAGAATTTAAAATAGCTAGCCTTTGTTTACCTAAAATAAAAACAGCACTTAAGGTAATAAAACAAATAATATCTGTTAATAAATGTAAAAGAGTATTTAAACTATTTTCATTATATGCTTTTACTAATTGAATTGTTCTTTGATGAAGTTCTATATTAAGATCTTTTAATTCTATTTCTTTTAAAGAATTTACCATTATTTTATCTAACCAAACAAGTTCTTCTATTTGTTGAAGTCGTTTTAATGCTATTTCTTCCTGAAATGAATTAAGAAAAATTTGAAATTGATAAGTATTCCACCACTTTTTGAGCCAAGGCTCTAAAAACAAAATTTTTAAGGAAATAGAAAATCCCCGAGGAAGAAAAAATAAAAATAACATGTATTGTAAAGAAGCCAATGCTTGATATCGAGTTATTTGAAAATTTTGAAGAACTAATGAAGTTGATTGTCTTGTTAACTCTGTTTGAAAACCAGATAAAGTCCGAGTTATTGAACGGGGTACAAGACCTATAGATTCATAAGCTGCTGTAGTAACATTCATTTTTTTAATATCGACAAAATGGAAAGGAGTTTCTAATTTCTTGTTTTTTTTTTCCGAAAAAAAAGAATAATAATTTTTCCACATATCTAAATCATTTAAACTAGCTTCAATCCAAGCTAATTTTTTATTCATTCGTTTAATTTCTTTTAAATCTTTTTTTATTAAATTACTTGAAATAAAAAAAGTTTTAACCTTAATTTTTTTTTTATAATTAATTGTAATTTTTTTTAATTTATTTCCAGTTTCTTCTATAAAATTTATGAATGAAAATTTTTTTTTTAAATATTGTTTCCAAAGGTTAAAAAAATATAATTGCGGAAACATAAACAATTTGAGAATAAATTGAAGAAAAACTGTAAAATAATCAATAATTTTAGAAAAAAAAGAATGAAAAAAATTTGATATGATTAAAATCAAAGTATTTATAAAATTTAGAAAAAATAAACTAATTCTATATTCTAAAAGACTCCAGTATATTACAAATACACAGTTATTTAAATTTGTATTTATATATAATATTATTGCTTGCCAAGACCGTCTCGAAGATGAAATTGTATTTTTATAAAAAAGATAATTTTTTTTTATATGCTGTATTTTTTTGCTCGCTCTATAAGCTCTTTCCAAAGAGCGATATGGAGTTTTTAATAACCAACAATAAATTTGCGCGCAATATGATTTCATAAATACTATTTAAAATTTACTAAAACGAGAAAAAACAATATTAAAATTTTTCTTTTATTATATAAATTAGAAAATTAAAAATAAATTTTTCTTTTGTTTTTATTTTAAAGCCCTTCTATAGATACACGTAAAAATCGAGCTAACTCCGCTGCTTTTTCTTCTATCTCTCTCAAAGTTAAATTTTCTCTAATGCGTGTTAAAGGAATATCTTGTTGACCTTTTATTTTCATATAAAGAATACGCCTAGGATAAATTCCTTCTTGAACTTCTATACGGATTCCTTGTATATCTTTCATAAAGAAATTAATACAAATACGACGATTTTCTCCAGGAAATCCCCAACGAAACAAAGAAACAATTTTTTTTTTTTTATCAAATTTATTATAACCACTACCTACATTCCATAAAATTGTACACCATGGATAAAAACTAAGGAATAACCCTGCAATACCGTAGAAAAACATTACAACTCCTTGAGGTACAAAAAGGATTTGTTGAGATGATAAAAAAGGTATTAAATCTTTCCCAAAATAACTTGAAATTCCTACAAAAGAAAAACTAAGTGCACCTAATAAAAGAATAAATGCCCAACAAAAATTACTGATTCTTCGAGATCCTATTATAGGCTCTACCCAAAGCCATTCAGATTCACGATTCATAATGACATCTCCTAAAATTTTAAATGAAATAGTGTAATTAATAAAAAATTAAATAAAAAAATTTTATCAATATAATTATATAAAGTAAAAATTAGAATTTTTACTTTATATAATTATTTTATAGAATTAAAATTTGTAAATTAATACATATATATATGTATTAATTTATAAATTCATTAAAAATATAAATAAATTTTTTTATTTCTAAATTTAAGAAATAAATAGAATATAAAAATAATATAAAATTTTTAGTAAAAAATTAATAAAAATTTTATATTATTTCGTCTTGTTCAATATATATAAATAAAGAAGCCATTGTAATTACTGGAAAAACTAAACCAATTAGAGGAACAAAAATCGAAGGTAAATAAGAAGCTGTCATAAAAAAATTACCTTTAATAATATTATTTGTAGAAAAAATAGTTATAAAAAATAAGAAAATTAATTATACTTTTTTTCCAAAAAAGATGTTAATATATTTTTCTATAATTAGTTAAAGTTTTTTAGTATAAATTGTTTGACCTAAAAACAAATAAAACATGAAAAATTTAATTAAATTTTAAATAAAATTATAGTAATATATAAAATTTTATCATCTATATAAAAATTATAACATTTAAAAACAATAAAAAAAATTTAATTAAATTTTTTGTTAAAAAAAGAATAAATTAATAAAGCAAATATTTGATTAAAAGAAGTAACTATTAGACTCGTTATAAAAAACTAAATTATAAAGCTCAAATATTTCACTCAAAACTCCTTTTAAAAAAGTACGTGGAACAATTAAATCTAATAACCCGGAGTAAAACAAAGATTCAGCAACTTGAAAACCATCTGGTATTTTTTGACGTAAGGTTTGTTCAATTACTCTTTTACCTGCAAATGCAATATATGCTTTAGGTTCTGCAATAATTATATCTCCTAACATACCAAAACTCGCAGTAACTCCACCCGTCGTAGGATATGTTAGAATAGCAATATAAAATAATTTTTTTCTAACTTGATAAAATTGTAAAAGAGACGTAATTTTAGCCATTTGCATTAAACTTAGTGTCCCTTCTTGCATACGTGCTCCTCCAGAAGAACATACAATAATTAATGCTATAGATTCTTTAAATGCATATTCAATAAGACGAGTTATTTTTTCACCTACTACCGAACCCATACTCCCGCCCATAAATTGAAAATCCATAACTCCAAGAGCAACTAAATTTTTATTTAATTTTCCTATACCAGTTTGAATAGCATCGGTTAAACCAGTTCTTTTTTGGTAAAAAATAACACGATTTTTATAAGAATCTTCATCTGAAAATTTGAGAACATCTCGAGCAACCATATCTTCATACATAGGTTGCCAAGTCCCATGATCAATTAAAAGTTCAATTCTTTCTATACTGCTCATTTGTAAATGATATCCACACTCTTCACAAATGCGTTTATTTTGTTTCAAAAATCTAACATAAAGCATATTTTCACAACTATCACATCGAGTCCATAATCCCTTAGTAGTGTCAATTTTAATATATTTATTTCTTTCTCTTTCATTAAGAATATATCCTTTAGTAGCTTTTTCAATAAAGGCTCCGATTAATCCACCAAATCGACGTTTATCTTCAAACCAATTCATTAAAGACATAAATATCTCCCTAATTTTTTTTATTAAAATTTTTATATATTAATAATTAATATTTTTTAAGAATTAATAATACTAATTTTTTTTAATAACAAATTTTTTATAATTATATAATTCAAATTTTTCTGAAAATAAATAAATAAAAATTATTTTAATAATAATTTCTTTTTAATGGTTTAGAAGGGATTTGAACCCTTGACTTCATGGTTCGGAACCATGTGCTCTAATCCGCTGAGCTACAAAACCTTAATTTGAAATTAAATTCGAAATTTTTCATTAAAAAAATTCTTTTTTAGTAATTAGTAATTCACTAGTAGTAAAACAAATTAATAAAAAATTTTAGAATATATTTTTAGTTTTTAAGTAATTTGCTAAATTTAGCAAATTACTTAAAAACTAAAAATTTAAATTATAAATTAGATAGTATCAATTGTATCAAATTCAAATTTAATTTCTTTCCAAACTTCACAAGCCGCAGCTAATTCAGGACTCCACTTAGTAGCTTCACGAATAACTTCATTACCTTCGCGAGCAAGATCGCGTCCTTCATTACGAGCTTGTACACAAGCTTCTAAAGCAACTCTATTAGCAACTGCACCAGGTGCGTTACCCCAAGGGTGACCTAAAGTTCCTCCACCAAACTGTAATACAGAATCGTCTCCAAAGATTTCAGTTAATGCTGGCATATGCCAAACATGAATACCGCCAGAAGCTACTGGTAAAACACCTGGTAAAGAAACCCAATCTTGAGTAAAATAAATACCACGACTTCTATCTTTCTCAATATAGTCATCGCGAAGTAAATCAACAAACCCTAAAGTTACTTGACGTTCTCCTTCAAGTTTACCTACTACAGTACCTGCGTGAATATGATCTCCACCAGATAAACGTAATGCTTTAGCTAATACACGGAAATGCATACCATGGTTTTTTTGTCGGTCAATAACTGCGTGCATTGCGCGATGAATGTGAAGAAGTAATCCATTATCACGACAATAATGAGCCAAACTAGTGTTTGCAGTAAAACCACCTGTTAAATAGTCGTGCATAACAATAGGAGCGCCTAATTCTCTAGCAAATTGAGCTCTTTTCATCATTTCTTCACATGTACCCGCGGTAGCATTTAAGTAATGTCCTTTAATTTCCCCTGTTTCAGCTTGAGATTTATAAATAGCTTCTGCTACAAATAGAAAACGATCTCTCCAACGCATAAAAGGCTGAGAATTTACGTTTTCATCATCTTTTGTGAAATCAAGTCCACCACGAAGACATTCATATACAGCTCTACCATAGTTTTTAGCAGATAAACCCAATTTTGGTTTAATAGTACATCCTAATAATGGACGACCATATTTGTTTAATTTATCTCTTTCAACTTGAATACCATGAGGTGGGCCTTGGAAAGTTTTGGAATAAGCTGGAGGAATACGTAAATCTTCTAGACGTAAAGCTCGTAAAGCTTTAAATCCAAAAACATTACCAACAATAGAAGTAAATAAATTGGTAACAGAACCTTCTTCAAATAAATCTAACGGGTAAGCAACATAAGCAATATATTGATTTTCTTCTCCAGGAACTGCTTCAATCTCATAGCATCGACCTTTGTAACGATCAAGGCTAGTAAGTCCATCAGTCCAAACAGTAGTCCATGTACCCGTAGAAGATTCTGCAGCTACTGCAGCTCCTGCTTCCTCAGCAGGTACTCCCGGTTGAGGAGTCATTCTAAATGCTGCTAAAATATCAGTTTCTTTAGTCTGATAATCTGGAGTGTAATAAGTTAATCTGTAATCTTTAACACCAGCTTTAAATCCAACACCTGCTTTAGTCTCCGTTTGTGGTGACATAAATCCCTCCCTACAACTCAATTAATAACTCTTGCAAGGATGAGGTCTGCTCGACAAATAAGATTTTCGACAAGACTAAAAGAAAAAGCTTATTTAATATTTCATTTTGTCTATTTTTTTCTAGACAAAAGAATTTTACTATAACAAAACAATATTATTGTATATTATTTTCTACATTTGATGCAACTCAGATTATTTTTTCATAAATTTTTTTATTTTTTTAAGCATTGACCTAATAATCTTTCGAATGTTAAACTAATTAGTAAAATTTAATTAAAATTAGTATTTATTAAAGTGTTAAAAAATAAAAAAAAGAAATTTTCATTTCTTTTTTTTATAAAAACAAGCAATAAATTTCTTTTTTTATTATTTAAATAAGTTTATCATTTAATAATAGTAATAAATATTTATTTGTTACAACTTTTAACTTTTTTTTTTATTCTATGTATTTCTATATTTTATATCGAAGTAATAAATTTAAGATAACCATGTTACTCAATAATTAAATGATCGAGTTGATACTAAATTTTTTTTTCAATACAGTCAGTAACTAATTTTATTATTTTATTTCTAAATTTTATGAAAACAGATTCTCGTACTTTTGGGACTTCAACACTTATTGCTAAAAATGTAGGACGTATTACTCAAATTATTGGCCCCGTATTAGATGTTACTTTTTCTCCAGGTAAAATGCCTAATATTTATAATTCTTTAATAGTTGAAGGCCAAAATACTGCGGGTCAAGAAATTAATGTTACATGTGAGGTACAGCAATTATTAGGAAACAATAAGGTTCGAGCTGTCGCTATGAGTGCTACAGATGGTTTAATGAGAGGAATGCAAGTTATTGATACAGGAGCTCCTTTGAGTGTTCCAGTTGGTGAAGCTACTCTTGGACGTATTTTTAATGTTTTAGGAGAACCTGTGGATAATCTGGGTCCCGTAGATGCTAGTACAACTTTTCCTATTCATAGATCTGCTCCTGCTTTTACACAATTAGAGACTAAATTATCTATTTTTGAAACAGGAATTAAAGTAGTAGATCTTTTAGCCCCTTATCGGCGTGGTGGGAAAATTGGATTATTTGGAGGAGCTGGGGTAGGAAAAACTGTGCTTATTATGGAATTAATTAATAACATTGCTAAAGCGCATGGTGGTGTATCTGTATTTGGTGGAGTAGGAGAACGTACTCGTGAAGGAAATGATCTTTACATGGAAATGAAAGAATCAAAAGTAATTAATGAAGAAAATATTTCAGAATCAAAAGTAGCATTGGTTTATGGTCAAATGAATGAGCCACCTGGAGCTCGTATGAGAGTAGGATTAACCGCTTTAACCATGGCCGAATATTTTAGAGATGTTAATAAACAAGATGTGCTTTTATTTATTGATAACATTTTCCGTTTCGTTCAAGCCGGTTCAGAAGTTTCCGCTTTATTAGGTAGAATGCCATCTGCCGTAGGTTATCAGCCAACTTTGAGTACGGAAATGGGTACTTTACAAGAAAGAATAACTTCGACAAAAGAAGGATCTATTACTTCAATTCAAGCAGTTTATGTACCGGCAGATGATTTAACTGATCCAGCTCCTGCTACAACTTTTGCACACTTAGATGCTACTACCGTATTATCGAGAGGATTAGCAGCCAAAGGTATTTATCCAGCAGTAGATCCTTTAGATTCAACTTCTACTATGCTTCAACCCTGGATTGTGGGTGAAGAACATTACGAAACGGCTCAAGGAGTTAAAGAAACGTTACAACGTTATAAAGAATTACAAGATATTATTGCTATTCTTGGTCTTGACGAATTATCAGAGGAAGACAGGTTGACTGTAGCAAGAGCACGAAAAATTGAGCGTTTCTTATCTCAACCATTTTTTGTAGCAGAAGTATTTACAGGTTCTCCAGGTAAATATGTCAGTCTTGTTGAAACCATCAAAGGTTTTCAAATGATTCTTTCTGGAGAATTAGATAGTTTTCCTGAACAAGCTTTTTATTTAGTAGGTAATATTGATGAAGCTACTGCAAAGGCTGCAACCTTACAAGTGGAGAGTTAATAAAACATGACCCTAAATCTTCGTGTAATGGCTCCAAATCGCATTGTTTGGAATTCTGAGGTACAAGAAATTATTTTATCTACAAATAGTGGTCGGATTGGTATATTACCTAATCATGCACCACTTTTAACAGCCTTAGATATAGGCATTATAAAAATACGACTTAATGAAAAATGGTCAACTATGGCATTAATGGGTGGTTTTGCTATGATAGATAATAATCAAATGACAATATTAGTAAATGAAGCAGAAAAAGCTAATGAAATAAATTTGCAAGAAGCTCAAGAATCTTTTCAAACAGCAAAAACTAAATTATCTCAAGCGGAAGGTCGAAAACAAGTTATTGAAGCCAATTTAACTTTGAAAAGAGCCAAAGCACGCTTAGAAGCTATTGAAGTTACTTCATAAAAGTAATTTTTACTAAAATTTTAAATTGATTGAATGTAATGGCATATAAATTCAATTTTATGTCATTAATTTTAGTTTACTTAGTACCTACTATTGGATTTGAACCAATGACTCTCGCCGTATGAAAGCGATACTCTAAACCACTGAGTTAAGTAGGCTAATAGCATTTTAGCTATTCTTTGACATATAAGCAATATTTTTAATAATTTATTTTACTAAAATTTTTATTTTAGTAAAATAAATTATTAAAAATATCATGTTGACAAAAAAAAATAAATTAAGTAATATCCTATTACTTAAGAATACTAACAAGGGCTATAGCTCAGCGGTAGAGCACCTCGTTTACACGTGCGCCAATGCTTTTAACAAATTTATTCGGTTGTCCGATTTACAATAAAATTTATTATGTAAAATATTTTTGTCTTACTTTATACAATTAATATAACAGAACAATAGCATGACAAAAAATTGAATTTAAATTTCTATAAATTTAAAATTTATCTTTTAGTTGATATGGTAAAATTTAAACTTATTCAATGCTAAGCATGATGAGGATAATACGAGGACCTCGAGATATTCTAGTTTTTTACTTTACGAACTTTAGGGTGTATAAAGTTCTAAAATTAGCAAGTAATAGAAATTCATTTTGAGTAAATCCATGCTAAATTAAGCAAACCTACGTCAACATTAAAACATTTTTAAAAACTTTGGGATCGCTTCAATTTTTAAGCACACGGAGCTATTTTATTATTTTAATAAAAAAAGTATAGCAAATTAACTAAATTATTTAGTATTAGTTAAGAAAAGAGCTTAATGCAAAAAAAAAATGCATGTTGAGTTCCTAAAATAGTTACAATTAAATTTTAAACAAAATTTTTTAACTATTTTACCGAGATTGTCTACGGTTCGAATCCGTATAGCCCTACAATTCTTAAATATTTCAAAGACTAAATATTTTATTTATTATTATTAATCTTTTTATATTAATTCATATATTATTTTATAGTTTCTATATATGCATATATAATTAAAAATTATTTAATTAATTAAATAATTTTAATTTTTATTCAAATTTTTTTTGCTTTTTTTGCAGTTTACAGGAGTATATTAATGTTTTTATTACCTAAATACAATTCTTTTTTTATTTTTTTATTACTAGCTAGTTTCATTCCTATACTAACGTTTTCCATTTCGAAGATCTTAGCACCTATTAGTAGTAAAAGACCAGAAAAATTTACTAGCTATGAATCAGGTATAGAACCAATGGGCGATGCTTGGATTCAGTTTCAAATTCGTTATTATATGTTCGCTTTAGTTCTCGTTATTTTCGATATAGAAACAGTTTTTCTTTATCCTTGGGCCATGAGTTTTAACGAATTAGGTTTATCTGCTTTTATTGAAGCTTTAGTTTTTGTATTCATTTTAATTCTTGGTTTAGTTTATGCATGGCGGAAAGGAGCACTAGAATGGTCTTAAATTCTAATTATTACAATTATAAAAATCAAATTAATAATTCTATGAAGCCACTTATAAATTCAATAAATCCGTCTTTTTCTACTAAAAAAAATTCAAATTCAATTATTTTAACTACTTTTAATGATTTTTCAAATTGGGCTAGGCTTTCTAGTTTATGGCCCCTTCTTTATGGTACTAGTTGTTGTTTTATTGAGTTTGCTTCATTAATTGGCTCACGATTCGATTTCGATCGTTATGGCTTAGTTCCAAGATCTAGTCCACGACAAGCAGATCTGATAATAACAGCCGGTACTGTAACAATGAAAATGGCGCCGTCTTTAGTAAGACTATATGAACAAATGCCCGAGCCTAAATATGTAATTGCTATGGGAGCATGTACTATTACAGGAGGTATGTTTAGTACAGATTCTTATAGCACAGTTCGTGGAGTAGATAAATTAATTCCTGTAGATATTTATTTACCTGGTTGTCCACCAAAACCAGAAGCTATTATAGATGCCATAATAAAACTTCGTAAAAAAGTAGCTCAAGAAACATATGAAGATAAATTTAAACTTCAACAAGGAAATAGATATTTAACATTAAATCATAAATTTCATTTTATACCTAATAGTATTAGCATTAAACAATATAATAAACAATTATATCCTAAAATTTCTAAATCTCAGTTTAATTCAACTTTAGAGGTTTTTGTTCCAATTGAAAAGAATGAAAATTTCACTTTTTTTGAAGAGGATAATAAAAAGGATATTCAAAATAAATAAAAAATTAAATATGTTAAATACTTATACAAATAACACTACTAAAATACAAGGACGTTTATCTGTTTGGTTAGCAAACCATAAATTGGCTCATCGACCCTTAGGTTTTGATTATCAAGGTGTAGAAATTTTACAAATTAGATCTGAAAATTGGCTTTCTATAGCGGTTGCTTTATATGTTTATGGTTTTAATTATCTCCGTTCTCAATGTGCTTATGATGTAGCACCCGGGGGACTCCTAGCTAGTGTATATCACTTTACAAAAATACGGGACAATGCAGATCAGCCTGAAGAAATTTGTATAAAAATTTTTGTATCAAGACAAAAGCCTAAAATACCATCTGTTTTTTGGATTTGGAAAAGCGCGGATTTTCAAGAACGAGAATCTTATGATATGTTAGGCATTTTTTATGAAAATCATCCACGTCTTAAACGTATACTAATGCCTGATACTTGGATTGGCTGGCCTTTACGTAAAGATTATATTGTACCTGATTTTTACGAATTACAAGATGCTTATTAATAAGGAAATAAAAAATAAAAAAAAAGAAATATTCAAATTCTTTTTTTATTAAATAATGAAGAATAAAATTTGATAAAAAATAACTAATTAATTATAGATTTATTTTATCTTTATTTAAAAAATTTTTGGTTGGAAAATTAAGACACCCATAAAAATTTTAATTTTTTGTGGGTGTCTTAATTTAAATAATTAAAAAATTTTATGTATATAAAAATGAAATATATCATGAAAACAAAAAATATATAAGATAAATTAAAATGCCAGAAACCAGATTTGAACTGGTGACACAAGGATTTTCAGTCCTCTGCTCTACCAACTGAGCTATTCCGGCTTTTCTTGTTCGAATTATTTTAACATAAATGAAAAGTTTATGTCAATAAAAAAATTTGTTTATAATTTTGTACATTTATATATGCTATTATATATAACAGATATAAATGTACAAAACTTTATTAGTTTTGGGGGTAGAGGGACTTGAACCCTCACGGTCAATAAAGCCAACGGATTTTCTTTCTACTACAATTTAAATTGTTGCTAAAATTAACATGTAAAATCGGACTCTATCTTTATCCTTGCTTAATATTGAAAATAGTAAAATTTCAGTTTCAATTTAGTTTCATCAATTAATAAATGGAATTAAATAAATATAAAAATATTATACGTTAGGATAGCTTCCATCGAGTCTCTGCACCTATCTTACTTCTAAAATAAAATTTGGCTCAGGATTGCTTATATTTTTTTTTCAACCCAAGTTTCCCTGAATCTGAAAGCTAGCATTTAGTAAGTTTTTCTACCAAAGCTCAAATTATTTAAGTCCGTAGCGTCTACCATTCCGCCATACCCCCTGTTTTGTTTTCTTTAGATAAAAAAACAAAAAAATTTATTAAACTATTTTTTCTATTATTAATAAAATTTTGTTATGCTAAATTATTATAATATTTTTTAAGGTTTAAGGCAATACTTTATTTATATGATATACGAAATTTTTTTTTAATTAGTAAAATCAAGTATTTTTTTGTAATTATTAATTATTGCATTATTAAAATTTTATTGATATAATAATCTAGTTATCAGAATAAAAAAGGAAAAAAAACTATTCAATAAATTTTTTACTTACGTAAAAAGTAATATATTTATAGTAACTTTTATTAATAAAGCCTGCTTAGCTCAGAGGTCAGAGCACCGCACTTGTAATGCGATGGTCATCGGTTCGACTCCGATAGCGGGCTTTTTTTCTATCATCAAACTTATTATTAAACTTAATATTAAAAATAAATCTTGAAAAAATAATAAAACTTTTAAAAATTTTTAAAAGTTTTTTATAAAAAAAAAATTCTTTTTTTTTGTTGCGTTTCTTATGTTATGATGTTTTTGACTAAAGAAAAATATATCATTTTTTTAATACAAAAAGTGGAAAAAATTTTGAGTAAAAAAACTTTGTAAACAAAAAATAAATTAGTTGAATAGTTTTTCTTTTTTATTATCAATATTATCATATTATTTTATATTTTTTTTTTAATTGTTTTGTAAAAATAAAGGAGTTTTTATGTCCCGTTATCGAGGACCTCGTGTAAGAATAATACGTCGTTTAGGAATTTTACCAGGACTAACTAATAAAACACCTCAGTTAAAATCTAGTTCTATTAATCAATCAACATCTAACAAAAAAATTTCTCAGTATCGCATTCGTTTGGAAGAAAAACAAAAATTACGTTTTCATTACGGAATAACAGAACGACAATTACTTAACTATGTACGTATTGCTAGAAAAGCAAAAGGGTCCACAGGTCAAGTTTTATTACAATTACTTGAAATGCGTTTAGATAATGTTATTTTTCGATTAGGCATGGCTCCTACAGTTCCTGGAGCAAGACAATTAGTAAATCATAGACATATTTTAGTAAATAATTGTATAGTAAATATACCAAGTTATCGTTGTAAACCTCAAGATTTTATTTCTATAAAAGATCGGCAAAAATCTCAAGCTATAATTATTAAAAATTTAGATTTTTCTCAAAAATCTAAAGTACCAAATCATTTAAGTTTTGATTCTTTACAAAAAAAAGGGTTAGTTAATCAAATACTAGATCGTGAATCAATTGGTTTAAAAATAAATGAATTACTAGTTGTAGAATATTATTCTCGTCAAGCTTAACTAAAAATTATATTTTTAATTATATAGTTTATAAATGAGGAAAGAGAGGGATTCGAACCCTCGGTAAACATGAGTCTACATAGCATTTCCAATGCTACGCCTTCGACCACTCGGCCATCTTTCCCAAAGTATATTTCTGTAATGTTAAGCCATAAATTTATAGAATAGCAAGTTTTTTAATATTTTTTAATTAATAAATTAAAATTTATGAAAATATTAAGTATAGATATATATACATTTAAATAAATTCAATTTTTTCGTTTATAAATAAAAAATAAAAATAGAATATTAAAAAAAAGTATTTTTAATGGATTTATTCTCAAACAAAGGGGATAGTCAAAATTTGCCAAAGTATATTTAATTATGCCTCGATCTCAAAAAAATGATAATTTTATTGATAAAACTTTTACAATTGTTGCAGACATTTTATTACGAGTAATTCCAACTACACAAAGGGAAAAAGAAGCTTTTACTTATTACAGAGATGGTGCGATTTGACTTTTAAACCCTATAAAGAAAGTAATTAATAGGAAATAAGACATGATAATATTTTATTATATGAAACTTACACTTAGTGAAGGTCAGTTTATAAAAAAATAATTCCTTCTGTCGTGTACCCTCGATTGATGTAGCCTTAAATGCTTTTCTTTTTCAAGAATTAAGGTATTAAGCAAAAGGTTAACGCTATAATTTTTTTATATTCTATAAGCATACATAGTTGAAAAAGCATTACTTATAGAAATCGACAGCACAAAAACTTCGTAAAATTTTAAATAAAATTTATTTTCTAGTTATTAGTAAAAATTGTTTAGTAATAAATTTATGGTTAGGAAAACAAAAATCCATCTCATTTGTAAATTGGGTACTCATATAATCATCGGAGATTGTCGAAAAAGCTAATTCTTTAGAAAACAAGGTGTGAAGAACAAAGAAAATTTAAAAAATTATAATTTTATGAATCGATTAGAATAAAAAATTTTTTATAAAAAGGATGGCTAGCTATTTTTTCAAAGAAAACTAGCTCTTGGTAGTTTATTTTATTGGGTAAGACTTTTTTAGAAATTTTTTCTGGAAATTCTATAGAGATTAATCCCTTTTTATAAATTGAACAGGAGAAGCCGTATGAAATTCAAATTTCATGTACGGTTTTGAAACGAAGTTTATTTTTTTCTAAACTATGTAAACGATCGTAACGAATGTCAGCTCAATCTGAAGGAGAATATGCGGAAGCTTTACAAAACTATTATGAAGCTATGCGTTTAGAAATTGATCCCTATGATCGAAGTTATATATTATATAATATAGGTCTTATTCATACAAGTAATGGAGAACATGCAAAGGCTTTAGAATATTATTTTCAGGCATTAGAACGAAATCCATCTTTACCACAGGCGTTCAATAATATGGCTGTGATCTGTCATTACGTGCGGCTATCGATATAATAAATTTTTTTAGTAAAAAACTACCATTATAGAAAAAATGGAGACTAGTTACGTATAAATCATTAAAAAAGATTTTTATTAGCTGTAATAAATAAAAGCTTCATTAAAAAAAAAAATGAAAAAAATATATATATATATTTGAATTAAAAGTCTAAAATCTCTATGGATAATGTAATTAAATTTGCAGAAAAAGCACCGTAAAGATCCATTATTGAAATTATGGTTTGATACAAAAAAGGTCTGTTTATTTATAAAAATTCATTTGTGTAATAAAGTTTATTTAACTGGTTATTAAACAGCGGTGTAGTCTCAAATCCTAAAGAGATAAAGTATTTTTTATAAATTAATCATTAAATACTAAAAAAATTTAATTTAAAATAAGATAGTTACTAAAAAAAATTCTTTTTTTTGGTAGGAGAAAAGATAAAAATAAAGAAAGAAAAAATTTATAAATTTTTTTTATTTTATTCAAAACTTATTTCATTAACTATTTTTTTACTAAAAACTTACAAAATACCTAAAAATATTAAATATTAATAAAAAATGATTTATATAACTTTTTTAATTAAGTAATAAAATATATAGTAAAATTTGATTAATTGAGCTGTATGAGATAGGAAACTCTCATGTACGGTTCTAGGGGAAGATGCTTTTATCTATCCCAACCGAGGAGAGCAAGCTATTCAACAAGGAGACTCTGAAACATCCGAAGCTTGGTTTAACCAAGCGGCAGATTATTGGAAACAAGCAATATCACTCGCTCCAAGTAATTATATTGAAGCACAAAATTGGTTAAAAATAACAGAGCGTTTCAAATAAAAAAGTATTAATAAAAGAAAAATTTAGCTTAATTAAATTAAAAATAATATTAAACTTAATACCGTCCATTAAGCACCTTAAAGATGTGTCATAATAAATTTGAATACCTGCCCTAGGTAACTTCTGTATTATAGTCGCTCCAGTTTTAAACTGAAAAAAAAAAGATAAAATGTTGGATAATAAAATAATAAATATCTTTTAGAAGTTTACTATTCATTATTGGTGGGTTTTTCCTACGCCTTGTCTGAAGAGAGGAGAACCTCGATGACTATTCGTTCACCGGAAACAGAAGTCAAGATTATGGTAGAAAAAGATCCCGTAAAAACTTCTTTTGAAAAATGGGCTAAACCAGGGCATTTTTCAAGAACTTTAGCTAAGGGTCCTAATACTACAACTTGGATTTGGAACTTACATGCTGATGCTCATGATTTTGACAGTCATACAAACGATTTGGAAGAAATTTCTCGTAAAGTATTTAGTGCTCACTTTGGTCAATTAGCTGTTATTTTTATTTGGCTAAGTGGTATGTATTTTCATGGAGCTCGTTTTTCAAATTATGAAGCATGGCTAAGTGATCCTACTCATATTAAACCCAGTGCTCAAGTTGTTTGGTCAATAGTAGGTCAAGAAATTTTAAATGGAGATGTAGGTGGAGGTTTTCAAGGAATCCAAATAACCTCTGGCTTTTTTCAACTTTGGCGAGCATCTGGAATAACTAGTGAATTACAACTTTATTCTACTGCAATAGGTGGGTTAGTTTTTGCAGCTTTAATGCTTTTTGCTGGATGGTTTCATTATCATAAAGCTGCTCCTAAATTAGCGTGGTTTCAAAATGTAGAATCTATGTTAAACCATCATTTAGCTGGGCTATTAGGATTAGGATCTTTATCTTGGGCAGGACACCAAGTACACGTTTCCTTACCCATTAATCGACTTCTAGATGCGGGGGTAGATCCTAAAGAAATACCGCTTCCTCATGAATTTATTCTAAACCGTGATCTTTTAGCTCAGCTTTATCCAAGTTTTTCTAAAGGGTTAACTCCTTTTTTTACTCTAAATTGGTCAGAATATTCAGATTTTTTAACTTTTCGCGGAGGACTAAACCCAGTTACTGGAGGTTTATGGTTAACTGATACAGCACATCATCATTTAGCTATTGCAGTTCTTTTTCTTGTAGCTGGTCATATGTATAGAACTAACTTTGGCATTGGTCATAGCATGAAAGAAATTTTAGAAGCTCATAAAGGTCCTTTTACGGGCGAAGGTCATAAAGGGTTATATGAAATTTTAACTACTTCATGGCATGCTCAACTAGCTATCAATTTAGCTATGCTAGGTTCTTTAACTATTCTAGTAGCTCATCATATGTATTCTATGCCTCCTTATCCATATTCAGCTACTGATTATGCTACTCAACTTTCTTTATTCACACATCATATGTGGATTGGCGGTTTTCTTATAGTTGGAGCTGCTGCACATGCAGCTATTTTTATGGTAAGAGATTACGATCCAACAACTCAATACAATAATTTGTTAGATCGTGTTTTGCGACACCGTGATGCAATAATATCACATCTTAACTGGGTTTGTATCTTTTTAGGTTTTCATAGTTTTGGGTTATATATTCATAATGATACAATGAGCGCTCTAGGTCGCCCTCAAGATATGTTCTCAGATACTGCTATACAATTACAACCTGTTTTTGCTCAATGGATACAAAATACTCATGCTTTAGCACCTAGCTTAACAGCTCCTAATGCAACAGCAAGTACTAGTTTAACTTGGGGAGGAGGCGATTTGGTTGCAGTAGGTGGAAAAGTTGCTTTATTACCAATTCCATTAGGGACCGCAGACTTTTCAGTACATCATATTCATGCTTTTACTATTCATGTAACTGTTTTAATACTATCAAAAGGTGTTTTATTTGCACGTAGTTCTCGTTTAATTCCCGATAAAGCTAATCTGGGTTTCCGATTTCCCTGTGATGGCCCTGGAAGAGGGGGAACATGTCAAGTTTCTGCTTGGGATCATGTTTTTTTAGGTTTATTTTGGATGTACAATGCTATTTCAGTAGTTATTTTCCATTTTAGTTGGAAAATGCAATCCGATGTGTGGGGTAGTATCAGCGATCAAGGAATTGTGACTCATATTACAGGAGGAAATTTCGCACAAAGTTCAATTACAATTAATGGATGGCTTCGTGACTTTTTATGGGCACAGGCATCTCAAGTAATTCAATCTTATGGCTCTTCATTATCTGCATATGGTCTTTTATTTTTAGGTGCTCATTTTGTTTGGGCTTTTAGTTCAATGTTTTCATTCAGTGGTCGCGGATATTGGCAAGAACTTATTGAGTCTATTGTTTGGGCTCATAACAAATTAAAAGTTGCCCCTGCTATTCAGCCTAGAGCCTTAAGTATTGTACAAGGTCGTGCTGTAGGAGTAGCTCATTACCTTCTGGGTGGGATTGCCACAACATGGGCATTCTTCCTAGCGCGAATTATTGCAGTAGGATAATGGCTAGGAGGATTTGAAAAGCATTATGGCATCAAGATTTCCAAAATTTAGCCAGGGCCTATCTCAAGACCCAACTACTCGTCGTATTTGGTTCGGTATTGCCACCGCGCATGACTTCGAAAGTCATGATGATATGACTGAAGAACGTCTTTATCAAAAAATTTTCGCTTCTCACTTTGGTCAGTTAGCAATTATTTTTTTATGGACCTCTGGTAATTTATTTCATGTAGCTTGGCAAGGTAATTTCGAAGCATGGGTACAAGATCCTTTACATGTACGACCAATTGCTCATGCAATTTGGGACCCACATTTTGGTCAACCAGCAGTAGAAGCATTTACTCGAGGCGGAGCTTCAGGTCCAGTTAATATAGCTTATTCTGGGGTATATCAATGGTGGTATACAATTGGGTTACGTACTAATCAAGATCTTTATACGGGAGCTCTTTTTTTATTATCTCTTTCAGCTCTTTTTTTAATAGGGGGTTGGTTACATTTACAGCCAAAATGGAAACCGAGTGTTTCATGGTTTAAAAATGCTGAATCTCGTCTTAATCATCATTTATCAGGACTTTTTGGAGTTAGTTCTTTAGCATGGACCGGACATTTAGTTCATGTGGCTATTCCTGAATCAAGAGGTGAACACGTAAGATGGAATAATTTGTTAACAGCATTACCACATCCTCAAGGTTTAGGACCTTTTTTTACAGGACAGTGGAATGTTTATGCTCAAAATCCTGATTCGAATAATCATTTATTTGGTACTTCTGAAGGATCTGGTACTGCTATTCTAACTTTTCTTGGAGGATTTCATCCACAAACACAGAGTTTATGGTTGACTGATATGGCTCATCATCATTTAGCTATTGCAGTTCTCTTTATCATAGCAGGTCATATGTATAGGACTAATTTTGGTATTGGTCATAGTATGAAAGAAATTTTAGAAGCACACACACCTCCTGGAGGACGTCTGGGTCGTGGACATAAAGGTCTTTATGACACAATTAATAATTCTCTTCATTTTCAATTAGGACTTGCTTTAGCTTCTTTAGGAGTTATTACTTCTTTAGTAGCTCAGCATATGTATTCTTTACCTCCTTATGCGTTTTTAGCACAAGACTTTACCACTCAAGCCGCATTATATACTCATCATCAATATATTGCTGGATTTATAATGACAGGTGCTTTTGCTCATGGAGCCATTTTCTTTATAAGAGATTATAATCCAGAACAAAATAAAGATAATGTATTAGCCAGAATGTTAGAGCATAAAGAAGCAATTATATCACATTTAAGTTGGGCTAGTTTATTCTTAGGCTTTCATACCCTGGGACTTTATGTTCATAATGATGTTATGCTTGCTTTTGGTACTCCAGAAAAACAAATTTTAATTGAACCTGTATTTGCTCAATGGATACAATCTGCTCATGGTAAAGCTTTGTACGGCTTTGATGTACTTTTATCGTCAGCAGATAGTCCAGCTTTTAATGCTGGTCAAACTATATGGCTCCCAGGTTGGTTAGATGCTATTAATAATAATAGTAATTCGCTATTTTTAACTATTGGTCCTGGAGATTTCTTAGTTCATCATGCTATTGCTTTAGGTTCACATACAACTACATTAATTTTAGTAAAAGGTGCTTTAGATGCACGTGGCTCTAAATTAATGCCAGATAAAAAAGAATTTGGTTATAGTTTTCCTTGTGATGGTCCAGGACGAGGTGGTACTTGTGATATTTCAGCTTGGGATGCTTTTTATTTAGCTGTTTTTCGGATGTTAAATACTATTGGATGGGTTACTTTTTATTGGCATTGGAAACATATTACTTTATGGCAAGGAAATGTAGCTCAATTTAATGAATCTTCTACATATTTAATGGGGTGGTTAAGAGATTATTTATGGTTAAACTCTTCACAACTTATTAATGGATATAATCCATTCGGTATGAATAGTTTATCTGTGTGGGCATGGATGTTTTTATTCGGACATCTTGTTTGGGCTACTGGATTTATGTTTCCAATTTCTTGGCGTGGATATTGGCAAGAGCTTATTGAAACTTTGGCTTGGGCTCACGAGCGTACGCCGTTAGCTAATTTAGTTCGCTGGAAAGATAAACCAGTAGCTCTTTCTATTGTTCAAGCGCGATTAGTTGGATTAGCTCATTTCTCAGTAGGTTATATATTTACTTATGCTGCTTTTTTAATTGCTTCCACATCAGGTAAATTTGGCTAATAATTATTTTTCTCTAATTAAATAAAATAAATAACAATTTATTGAATAAAATAGATTTTTGGCTTTCAAGCCAAAAATCTATTTTTAATTTTATTCGGTATAAAAAAAATATAAAAAGAAATGAAAAAAAAATTTTAATTTATTTCATTTTTTTCTAACTAAAACAAATATTTTAATCATTAAAAAATCACGGCAAAAAAAAGTCTTATTGAAAAAGAGAGAAAAAAACAAAAATTAGAAAAAAAATATCAAAATTTTCGTCAATCTATAAAAAAACAAATAAAAGAAACTTTATCTTTAGATGAAAAATGGGAATTCCAAAAAAAATTACAAGCTTTACCACGCAACAGTGCACCTACAAGACTTCATCGTCGTTGCTTTTTAACCGGAAGACCTAGAGCAAATTATCGTGATTTTGGTTTATCTAGGCATGTATTACGAGAAATGGCTCATGCGTGCTTTTTACCCGGAGTAACTAAGTCAAGTTGGTAAAAAAAATTGGATGAAAATAGGAAAAAAATACAATTAAAAAACCCCCTACTTTAGCTAAATTTTAGCTAAAGTAGGGGGTTTATAACGAAATAAAAAAAGCACTGTTTAATTAATTAAAAATATGTTATTATATCTTATCGCGGGGTAGAGCAGCTTGGTAGCTCGCAAGGCTCATAACCTTGAGGTCATGGGTTCAAATCCCGTCTCCGCTAAATTCGTAATACTTGAAATTAGAATAAAAGTCTAGAAGAAAAAATTGAAAAACCGGGAAAAAACTAAATTCTATTTTTTGATTCTATAGAGTTTTTTAATGTTATTATTTAATAATGTTATTATAATAGTATTAGATTACTTAGGCGGGTAGCGGGAATCGAACCCGCATATTCTCCTTGGCAAGGAGGAATTTTACCATTAAACCATACCCGCAGTTTCTTTATAGTATTCTATAGTTATATATATATATTTTTTTTTAATATAGTCAATTATTTATTAAATTGTTTTTAATTAAATATTTAATTTATTCAAATTTTCAAATGAAAAATCAAAGCCCTCCCTAGTAAAAAATAGTAGAAAATATTTATTTTTTATCATAGGACTTGTATAAAATGCCTTTTAGAACTTATAATATAAAGTCTACCAAGGGAGGGAAGTAAAAATGTTTTTGTTTACTTTATTTTCCTTTTCTAATTAAGATTTAAGATAAAATTTAGGATATAAAAGAATTAAGAACACCGACCAAAAAAACCAATCCAACCCATAATGAAGCACCTGAAAATACAACATTTTTACTACTTGACCAACCATCAGGAGAGGCAAGCACAACAGGTACACCAATTACTAAAAGGAATGAAATAGCAATTAATACAAACACAGCGAACTGGAAGGCAATAGTCATGGTTGTGATTCTCCAAGTTCAAAAATAAATAAGTTATACCATTAATCCTTTTCTAGTAATTATTTACTTACTAAGCCAAATATTTAAAAATAGAAAAAAAAAATAATAATAATTTTTTTTACTTAAATTAAAAGTTTAATATATACCTTTTTTCTTTTATTTATGTAACAATGTTGTTAAATAAATTTTTAATTATTGTATAATTAGTGGTAGTGGCCTTATTTTTTGTTTCATTCAAGAAAATAGGAGAGATGGTCGAGTGGTTGATGGCTCCGGTCTTGAAAACCGGCATAGTTTTTAAAACTATCGAGGGTTCGAATCCCTCTCTCTCCTTTTTCTTCTTCAAATAAATCCAATACATTTTTTTATAAAAAAACAATTAAATTTTATAAAAATGGCTCGGTTTTTTTTATCCGAGCCATTTCAAAATATTAATAACTAAAATTTTTTAATTATTAATTAAAAAGTGTCATTATTAATTAAGAGGTGTCATAGAAAGAACAGGCTCAAAATCACGATCAATTCCTTTTTCAAATCCAGCTGCAGCCGCGCGTGCTCTTCCCGCATGCCATAAATGACCTACGAAAAAAAAGAATCCTAACACAAAATGAGAAGTAGATAACCAACTCCGTGGAGAAACATAGTTTACTGCATTGATTTCAGTAGCTACACCACCTACGGAATTTAACGAACCTAACGGAGCATGAGTCATATACTCTGCAGAACGTCGTTCTTGCCAAGGTTGAATATCTTTTTTCAATTTACTCAAATCCAATCCGTTAGGCCCTCGTAAAGGTTCTAACCATGGAGCGCGAAGATCCCAAAAGCGCATGGTTTCCCCTCCAAAAATAATTTCTCCGGTTGGAGAACGCATGAGGTATTTACCTAAACCGGTAGGTCCTTGAGCAGAACCTACGTTAGCTCCAAGCCGTTGATCTCTAACCAGGAAAGTGAAAGCTTGCGCTTGAGAAGCTTCTGGTCCGGTCGGACCATAAAACTCACTTGGATAAGCTGTATTATTAAACCAAACAAAACAGCAAGCTATGAAGCCAAAAAGGGAAATAGCTGCTAAACTATAGGATGAATAAGCTTCTCCAGACCGAACAAGAGCACGACGAGCCCAGGCAAATGGTTTTGTTAAAATATGCCAGATTCCACCAAAAATGCGAATAGAACCTAGCCAAACATGCCCTCCAATAATATCTTCTAAGTTATCTACACTAACAATCCACCCTTCTCCACCAAAAGGTGATTTAAGTAAATAACCGAATATAACACTAGGACTAAGAGTAAGATTTGTTATTTTTCTTACATCACCTCCCCCAGGAGCCCACGTATCATACATACCTCCAAAATAGAAGGCTTTAAATACTAAAGGAAAAGCGCCAGCACCTAATAAAATTAAATGAATACCTAATATAGTAGTCATTTTATTTTTATCCTTCCACACATAACCAAAAAATGGAAAAGATTCTTCTAAAGTTTCTGGTCCAATTAATGCATGATAAATACCTCCGAAACCCAAAACTGCAGAAGAAATTAAGTGAAGTACTCCAGATACAAAATATGGGAAAGTATCTATAACTTCTCCACCAGGACCTACTCCCCATCCTAGGGTAGCCAAATGAGGAAGTAGAATTAATCCTTGTTCATACATAGGCTTTTCTGGTACAAAATGAGCTACTTCAAATAAATTCATTGCTCCAGCCCAAAATACAATTAATCCAGCATGAGCTACGTGAGCGCCAAGTAATTTACCAGATAAATTAATAAGTCTAGCATTACCAGCCCACCAAGCAAAACCAGTGGTTTCTTGATCACGACCACTTAACGACAAGGTTCCATTAAAGAGCGTTTCCACGGGGTAGAACCTCCTCGGGGAATACAAGATTTTCATGAGGCTGATCTTGAGCTGCCATCCACGCACGTATACCTTCATTTAGAAGAATATTTTTAGTATAGAAAGTTTCAAATTCAGGGTCTTCCGCTGCACGAATTTCCTGAGAAACAAAGTCATAAGCTCGTAAATTTAAAGCTAAACCAACTACCCCAATAGCACTCATCCATAAACCAGTTACTGGTACAAATAACATGAAAAAATGCAACCAACGTTTGTTAGAAAACGCAACACCAAAGATTTGAGACCAAAAACGATTAGCTGTAACCATAGAATAAGTTTCTTCAGATTGAGTTGGGTTAAAAGCACGGAATGTATTTGCACCATCACCATCCTCAAATAAAGTATTTTCTACAGTTGCACCATGAATAGCACATAAAAGAGCAGCTCCCAAAACTCCAGCAACTCCCATCATATGAAATGGGTTTAGAGTCCAGTTATGAAAACCTTGAAAGAATGAAATAAATCGGAAGATCGCTGCTACACCGAAGCTGGGTGCAAAAAACCAACCTGATTGGCCAAGGGGATAGATTGAGAAAACGGAAACAAAAACAGCAATTGGACCAGAAAAAGCAATTGCATTATAAGGGCGTAATTGCACGGATCTCGCAAGTTCGAATTGGCGCAGCATAAAGCCTATTGAAGCAAAAGCACCGTGAAGAGCAACGAAAGTCCACAAACCTCCTAATTGACACCAACGCGTAAAATCTCCTTGTGCTTCAGGACCCCATAATAGCAATAAAGAATGTGCTAAACTATTGGCAGGGGTAGAAACGGCAGCAGTTAGAAAATTACAACCTTCTGAATAAGAGCTAGCCAATCCATGAGTATACCATGAAGTAACAAAAGTTGTACCTGTAAACCATCCACCTGGAGAAAAATGAGCACACGGAAAAAGTAATAGACCAGACCAACCTACAAATACAAAACGGTCTCTTCTTAGCCAGTCATCCATGCTATCAAATAAACCTTTTGGTTCTTTGGAAGACTTTCCAATGGCTATAGTCATAGTGATTCTCCTATTCAACTATTTTAATCATTTTTAAGTACCTTAAGTATAAAAATTAAATAATATTTATATTTTTTGTAAACAAACCCTTCTACATTGTACAAAATATTTTTTTCTTTCTATGCTTAATTTTAATTAATATTTAAATAAATATTTTAAAAATTAAATATGAATTAGAAGGTAGGTAAACTTTTCTTTTCTTTCTATTTATGTTTATGTCCCTTTAACTCAAAATTATGTTTTATTTTCTTTTAATAAAATCTATTATAAGAGTAGCCAATTTATTTAAATTAAAAATCATCAAATTTACTAATAAATTTATTTATCTATTTAAATATAAATATAATATGTATATGTATAAATTTTTTTTTAAGTTTTAATAAAAAATAGGACTTTTTTTAATAAAAAGAATAAAAAAAATTATTATAATTTTAGTATATTATTAATTTATAACTAATCTATCAAATAGATTATATCAATTAATTAAATTATATCAAATTTAGTCGTGGAATAAGAAAAAAAGAAAATTGTTTAGTTAACACTAATAAAAGTTTTTTTCATATCTTTTTATTCTTAGTAATTTTGTTTATTTAACTTTAAATAAATTTAATATTATTTAAAAAAAATTTATATGTATATATATATTTTTTTTTCTTTTTTTAATAATTAAAAAATTTTATTTAAGTATATTTAAATATAAGTTTATAATATATTTATATATTTTTTTTTTATTAAACTATTATATAAGCCCTTTATCGGATTTGAACCGATGACTTACGCCTTACCATGGCGTTACTCTACCACTGAGTTAAAAGGGCTAATTTGAAAACAAAAAAAAATCCATATAAATATAGTTTGTGATAAAAAGAACATAATTGTCAACTCAAGTTTTATTAATTAAAGATAAATTTTAAAAAATAAAAGTTTTTAAATTTTTTATTATAAAATTTTTATTAAAATATTTTTGTTTTATAATCAAAAAAATTAAGCACACTATTAACTATTGACAGTAAATAAAGAATTAAGTAACATAATGATGAGGATTAAGCCCCCATCGTCTAGTGGCCTAGGACACCTCTCTTTCAAGGAGGCGACGGGGATTCGAATTCCCCTGGGGGTATTACGAAAAAAAAGCTTTTATAATATTTTATAATATTTAGTTACATATTATATTAAATTTTTATATAATGACTGGACAAAAAAAGAAGATAAAAATTATTAATTTAAATTTTTTATCTTTTTCTTTTTTTTGGGTCGATGCTCGAGTGGTTAATGGGGACGGACTGTAAATCCGCTGGCAATGCCTACGCTGGTTCAAATCCAGCTCGACCCAACTTTCATTTAGAAAAATGAAAATTTGCCGTAATTTTTTTATTTTATTGGTTATAGAGCTAAATAAAAATTTTATTGTTTTTATAATTTACCTTTTTTTTATAAAATTTTTCTAGAATTGTATATAAAAATTTTATTTAATAAATTATTATTAATTTGACATAAAGCTTTTTGAATCGACATAATAAATGTGTAAAAGTTTCTAGGGATTGTAGTTCAATTGGTTAGAGCACCGCCCTGTCAAGGCGGAAGTTGCGGGTTCGAGTCCCGTCAATCCCGATATATTTTATTAAATTAATTGAATAAAAATTTAAAAAAATATTTCTGAATTACTAATAAAAAAGAAAAAAGTTTTGTAAAAAAATTAGTTTTTTTACAAAACTTTTTTCTTTTTTATTAAATTTAACTAATTTTTTCTATTTTTTCTTCAAAATAAAATAACTTTTAATTAATTTTATTAATTTTATTAATAAAATATTCAATTTCATTTTGAAAAAGCCATTTATTTTTTAGTAATAGTTTTGTCATCTCATTTAATAAAACTTGATGCGAAATAAAAAAATTTAATAAATGTTGATACATTTCTAAAAGAATATTATAAATAAAAGAATCATTAAATAATAAACTATTTGCTTTCAACCATCTTTTTTGATTATTTAATAATTCAAAACGAGTCAAATTCTTTTGAGGATTTTCAATTAACCAACGTTGATATGAATATACAGGAGTAAATACTTGCGGGCGCTTTAATTGAACACCAATTCCTTCAATACGTTTAAAAGTTTCAACATTATTTTTTTCAATAAAAGGTAATTGATTCCACCAATTAATAGAAAAGTCATTGATGGAATCTCGACCATATCCACGACGAAGAAAAAATTGTTTAATTTTTTGACTCGAATGAGATTTTTCCCGTTCTCTTCTCGCGCCATAAGTAACATATAACCTTCTTAATATTTCTCCGTCTATAAATAGATCTTGACGTGAAAAAATAACGTGATGGTTTTGAGATAATAAACCAGTGGGATCCCAAAGAAATCTTCCTTCAATAAATAACATAGGTTTATTAGATAATTGAGATTCCATTCGATATTCTGTAAATAGTCGAGAAAATCCTAATATTACAAACTGTTCTTCTAATAAAAGATCTTCTAACTGAAATTCCAATTCTTGTACATTTCTTCGTCTTATTCGGGATAAAATCCTTTCATAAGGAAGTTGCTCTTTTATTCTGTTTTGAATAACTTCAAAAAAATAAGAATTTTCTGTTGAATCATTAAATTTTTTTTTATCTTTTCTCTTTGAAAAAGCAAAATTATATGTCATCTTAAATTCATTAGGCCTGTTTATCCAATTAAATAAATTAGTACGAATAAAATTAAGACGAGATATTTTAGGAGCCCAAGTTATATTACTAGTTAATTGATAAAGTCCTTTTTTGATCATATATAAAGGATTTTTTGTTTGAAACCGAAAATTTAAAATTTTTTTTTTATTAGTATTTTTTACTTCTAATACTTCCAACCATGAAAAATCTATTAAAAGACTTTCTAAAATACCACAAGCTAAATAAAAATCATTTTCAGCAGATTTATCAAGTGAAATTATATTTTCCGGTTTATTTTCCAATATAAACCAAGAGTCTCGGGCTGCTACTCCAGCCAAACAACTTAAAATATGAGGTAAAATAGTAAATTCTTTGATTGTTGATTCAAAAAGTGAAGGTTCTAAATACCATTTGGATAAATAATAAAATTTTTTTTTCCATAAATCGTTACCAAAATATAAAGGATTTTTAGACGGATTTTTAAAAAATAAATTTTGTACAATAACTTTTCCAACTTTATAAAAAAGTATTCCATAAGTTTGTGTCAAATTTATTTTATTTTTTATATATGTAAAACCTAAAGCTTGTCTATGAAAAGCTAATCTTATAGTTTTTTTTTCTATAATTGATTGATTTTGAGCAATACTAATTAATAAAATTTCATTAATAAGTCCTGCTAAATCGCGTGCAGTATAACCCATAGTTCTGTGTCCAAATTCATTGAGACATGATTTTTTTTTTTTTGAATAAAAATATTTACTATGTTTACTGTGTAATAAAATTGAAATTTTTTTTTCTCGTTGTAAAATATTAAACAGTCGAATATTTATTAGTTGATCTAATCTATTTGGAGAAATTAAAGCAGGATCTACTTTTTTAGGAAGGTGAGTTGAACCAATAATAACGGTAGTATTAATATTTTTTTTACTAAAATCTGTTTGAAAATATTTTAAGAAAATGCCAAGTAAAAAAGTTGGATCAGATTCAACATTTTGAGTCGAACGATTTACATTAAGCTCATGAATATTTTGTATCCATATTATACAAGGAGATAGCTTTTCTGCTAATTCTAAAATAAGCTTTAATCTCCGTAAACTTTCCATTAAAATGTTCATCCAACTCTCAGTTATAATATCAGGTTTATTATATAAAAGTTTATTTATAGATATTTTTATTAAAGGAATAAAAGAATTTGCTGCTATATTTTTTACTAAATAAGAGCGCCCAGTTTCTAATGAACCTATTAGTAAAATTCCTTTTGAAGAAAAAAGCCTTAATTCGAGTGGAACAGGCTTTTTATAAAAATTTGATTTTGAAGTATCACTTTGCCATAGTTTATGCAAAAAAGTCGGTTTTTGCCAAGAAGATAAATAAACTAAGTTGTCCGCTAAATGAAATTGATGAAACGGATAATTTACTAAACTTTTTTGATAATTTTCAGTTAAAATTTCTAGATAATTTTTAAATTTTTGCTGTTTAATAATTGGATTACCAAATTCAAAATTTATAGAATTACTATTAGAAATAAAATCCGATCTATATCGATCAATGCTTTTATTAGTTATTAAAGATTGAACTAGCAATTTTCGTTCTCTACGAGAAAGATCTAATCCTTTATTACTAATTAATAATTTATGTATTTTTTTTTTTGTAAATAAATAAAATTTTGCATTTTTTATGTAGTGTTTTAAGTTTTTAAAAAAATGTATTAATAAATTTTCTGATTTACTAAATTGTATTGAATTATTATTAATTAAATTATCAAAATGTATTCCACGTGAAGAATCTATTAAATATCGAATTATTTCAAAAGATCCCCATAGTTCTAAATAATCTGAGCCTAATAAAATAGATAAATATTTTTGAAAAAGAAAATAACCGAAGATAATTAAACTTATAGTTGCTATATATTGTTTATTCCATTTATTTATCAATTTTAGAGAAAACCATGGCCATTCATTTTCTTGATTTTTATTCTGTTCATTAATTTGTTCTAATAAACGTAAATTCCAAATTTCAAATGAATTACCAATAATTTTATTTTTTAAATTAAATGATAAAATTTTTAATAAATAATTTAAAATTTTTTTTCTATTTTCTAAAGTTGTTGGTAAAATATAATTAAATTGATCCTTAATATTTATTAATATTTCGGAAAATAAATTTAAAACTATATTTTGAAAATATTTCCACCATTTGGAAGTAAAAAACCATGGTCTATATTTTTCTAAGAAAGTCCATTTTACAAAAAAATTGGATGTTTTAAATATTTTATGTATTCTAGTTTGTGGAATTAATTTGATATAATTTTTTGAAAAAGATAAAAATATTTTTTTATTTTTTTCATAATTTAATTTTCTATTATTTCCATTTTTATTTAAAAGAATATTTATTAAATTTTTTTTGGAATTAAAATTAATAATAAATAATTTATCAATCCAATTAATTATTTGATTATTTTCGTTTTGAATTTTAGAAAAAAACTCAGAAAGTAAATAATGTTCAAAAGAATCAGTTTGATAAAAATTCTTATTTGATTCTAATTGTTTTTGAATATATGTGTTTTTTTTTAAATTATCTTTCCTATAAAAAGTTGGATTGAATTCAAATAATGAATTTAATAATTTATTTAAGTTAAAGTGATGCACAAATGTTAATTTTTGATGCTTAAAATTTTTTATATCTTGAAATAAAAAATTTTTATATATTTTTGATTCACCATTCGATTTTTTATCTATTTTTTTAGCAAAAAAAGTTAATTGATGAGCAGACAAAATTTCTTTTTTTCTTTCTACAGATATACTTTTTATTAATTGTGTATATGTCAAATTATTATTTTTTTTTTTTTCTCCATAAAAATTTAATTTTTTTTTATAACTTAAATCAGAATAATATAAAAAATTTAATAATTTTAATGTGTCCGCTTTAAAAAATTGAAAATTTAATAAATTTTTATTAGATGTTCTTACGAAACTAAAATAAATTTCTTGATTTTGCCATATTGGATAAAAAAACAGATTATTAAAAGATTTTGTACAAATCTTATTATTATTAAAATAATTAATAAAAAATTTCATAATTAATATTTTATCAAAATATAAATATGTTTTTAATTTATAATAAATATTGAATTTTAGTTTTTCTAATAAATTATTTTTATTTAAAATTTTTTTTTTTGAAAAAAAAAATTTAATATGTAAAATTTTTGGATAATAAATTAATAATTTTGAAATTTTGTTAATATTTTCGTAAAAAATAAATATAAAAGTTTTATAAAATATATAACTATTTTTTTTTTTTAACTTATCAGACCATTTAATAATTGAATTTTTATTATTTAGAAAATTTATTTGATTAGATAAAAATAGTAAATTTTTTTGTTTTTTAATAAAAAATTTAAATATTTTTTTTTTTTTTCTATCAGCTAAGATATATTGATTAAATTTACAATAAATATATATATTTTTTTTTACAGTACTATAATAAAAATAAATTTTTTCTTCTTTTTTCCAATTTATTAAATTTTGATCAATTATATTTTTTGTTATATTTTTTATATTTGTCTTCTTTCCAGAATAAAAAAATTTATTAATTAAAAATAAATTATTTAAAAATTTCGTTAAATTTTTATAAATTAATTTAAAATAACTTTTATAAAAATTTAACGAAATTTTGATGTAAGATTTTGTAAAAAAATTATAAAATTGAATTCTTTTTTTCAAATCATTTTTTGTTAAAATTTTATTTTCTTTTCTACTTTTTCTATAAATTATTAGATTAACTAATAATTTTTTTTTTAAGTTGTAATTTTCATAAATTTTATAATTAATATTATAATTAGCGGGTTTATTATAAAATAAATTAGACTTAATTATTAATAAATTTAATTTATCTAAAAAAATAATTAACTTTACAAAATGTTTAATTTGAAATAATAAATTTTTTTTATATTTAATATTTTTGTTAAAATTTGACCTTATTAAAAATTTTAATTTATTTAAATTATATTTTTTTTTATGAATAATTTTATAAACATAATCTGAAGAAATAAAAGAATTTAATTTATTATAATTTTTTTTAATTTTCCATGAAAAAATGAATCTACGGTTATCCGATTTTATAAACTGTTTAAAAAAAAATTTGTTAGAATTAAAAAAATTAATTTCAGCCAAATTTAAATTTGTTTTTATTTCAATTTTTTCTTCATTTTTTAATTTTAAATTTTGATTAGTTATTTTATAATTATATGTTAATTTAGTATTATTTTCTATTTTATACAAAATATATTTTGACATCTGATATGAAATTTCTGATAAATTTTGGTCTATTCTCAAAAATTTATTTTTATTATCTAAAGAATTTAATGTAAATAGTTTTAGGCTTAACTTATTTTTATTAATATTCAATTTTTGTAAATAATTTTCGTATTGAAATAAAAAGTTTTTATTTAATTGCCATACATAAAAGTCAACATAGTTATTAAAAAACCTCCATTCGTTTCTTTTCATAAAAAAATAAGATTTTGCAATAATTGGATCAGTTTCACCCCAAAATATTAAATTTTGAATTATTTTCTTTTTCAATAAATAGAATAATTCAGGATTCACTTTTTTTTTATAAGATATTGGAATTGAAAAAAAGAATTTATTATTAGTATTATTTAATTTAATTATTGAATTTAAAGTATTTGATTTTGACAAACTTTCTATTTCAAAAATTAATTTTTCACAGAAAGCTGAAAATATTTGAAGAATTAAAGTCTCTTCTAATATTTTTTCATTTTCGCTCGATGCCAATTTCGTTTTATTTCCAAAATCTTTATAAAAAATGGAATTAAATTTATCTTCCCAATCATAATTTTGACAAAATATATTATCAATATAAAATTCAAAAAAATGTTTTAAATCATCTGTATTTTTTTTTTCCAATAAGCTATCAATTTTTTTTACAGAACTAGAAGATATTTTCCAACTAGGTAAAATTTGTTCTATAATCCAAAGTTTCCACCATTCTGAATCCTCAAACAAGTTTTGATCATATACGTATGTAGGTATAATATAATTTTTTTTTTTTAAATTTTTTTCAATAATTGAATATTTTTTTTTTCTTCTTTCCAAAGCAAAAATTTTGGAAAAGGAATAATTCGTAAAAGTATAAACATTTTTGTTATTAAATCCTTCTAATCTTTTTTCCTTATATTTATAATAATTTATATGCCCATAAACTATTTTAATTAAATTTAAATTTTTTTTTTCAATAATAGCTTTAGTATTTAAATGATATAAAAAAATTGATAATATCGGTAATAAAAAAGTATTTAGTATTAAATTTTTGTTGGTTTTCAAACTATATAAATCACGTAAAATTAATGAACTGATAATTCTAAAGTCAAAAAGTTTAATAAAACTTTCTTTATTAAAAAAAAGTCTAATTAAAAATTTGACTAAATTTGATTCTGTCCATAACTCAAAAAAATATTGAGAATTTTTTATTTCTTCTAACTTTAATCTTTTATATAAGTATTTGTTTTTTGATAATTCTTGTTTCATTTTTTTTACAGCAGTTAGATAAAACTCTACAATAAATAAATTTTTTATATAAAAAATTTAACTAAATAATTTTAAAATGAAATTTTTTTTTACTATTATTATTCTTTTTTAATAAAATAATAGTAAATACTTTCAATTATTGCTATAATTTTTTTTATCAAATAATTAATATTCAATAAAAAAAAATTAATTAGTATTCTAGCTAAAATTAAAATTTTACATTTTTTTATTATTTATTATATTATTTAATATAATTTAATATATTTATGTTATTTTATTTATAATGACATAAACAAAAGCTTTCGTCAACTAATAAAAATGAAATAAAAAAAAAATTATTTCATTTCGATTTTATTTAAAATGGGCGAACGACGGGAATTGAACCCGCGCGTGGTGGCTCCACAAACCACTGCCTTAATCCACTTGGCCACGTCCGCCTTTTTTAGAATTCAATTATTTGTAAAATAAATAAAAAGAATGCCTTTAAGAATTTAATTCTTAAAGGCATTCTTTTTTCAAGTTGTTATCCTATTTTAGATAAATTCAGTTTAAAAAATTATAAACTAAAATATTAACCGTTTACAGAAGGAGCTTCAACAGAAGCTAAGTCTAGAGGGAAGTTGTGAGCGTTACGTTCATGCATAACTTCCATACCAAGGTTAGCACGATTGATAATGTCAGCCCAAGTATTAATTACACGACCTTGACTGTCAACAACAGATTGGTTAAAGTTAAAACCATTTAAGTTGAAAGCCATTGTGCTGATACCTAATGCAGTAAACCAGATACCTACCACAGGCCAAGCAGCTAAGAAGAAATGTAAAGAACGAGAGTTGTTAAAGCTAGCGTATTGGAAAATTAATCTACCAAAGTAACCGTGAGCAGCTACAATGTTGTAGGTTTCTTCTTCTTGACCAAACTTGTAACCTGCGTTAGCAGACTCATTCTCAGTAGTTTCACGGATTAAACTTGAAGTTACCAAAGAACCATGCATAGCACTGAATAGAGAGCCGCCGAATACACCAGCTACACCAAGCATGTGGAATGGGTGCATAAGGATGTTATGTTCAGCTTGGAACACAATCATAAAGTTAAAAGTACCAGAGATTCCTAAAGGCATACCGTCAGAGAAGCTTCCTTGACCAATAGGATAAATCAAGAAAACAGCAGTAGCAGCTGCAACAGGAGCTGAATATGCAACAGCGATCCAAGGACGCATACCTAAACGAAAGCTAAGTTCCCATTCACGACCCATGTAGCAAGCTACACCAAGTAAAAAGTGAAGAACGATTAGTTCATAAGGACCACCATTGTATAACCATTCATCAACGGAAGCAGCTTCCCAAATTGGATAAAAGTGCAAACCGATAGCTGCAGAAGTAGGGATGATAGCACCAGAAATTATGTTGTTTCCGTAAAGAAGAGAACCGGAAACAGGTTCACGGATACCATCAATATCTACAGGAGGAGCTGCAATGAAAGCGATAATGAATACAGAGGTTGCAGTTAATAGGGTAGGGATCATTAATACACCGAACCATCCAATGTAAAGGCGGTTTTCAGTGCTGGTAACCCAGTCGCAGAAGCGACCCCATAAGCTTGCGCTTTCGCGTCTTTCTAAAGTTGCGGTCATGGTAAAACTTAGTTTGTAAAATAATAATAAGTTACCCAAGTATATAAACTTGTTAATTTATAGTATTACACAAAATGTATTATTATGTCAACTGTTATTTAAATTTATTTTGTTTATAAAAAATTGTAATTTAAACTAAAATGGGTTGCCCGGGGCTCGAACCCGGAACTCGTCGGATGAAAGTGGATGAATTTATTATTTTCTTTTTTATGAAATAAATAAAAGCACCTCTTCCCAAACCGTGCTTGCAACTTTTATTGCACACGGCTTTCTCTACGTATTTATTTCATTTTGAAATCTTTGTAAATGCTATATAAATTAAAATTTTTATAATATAGTTAACTTAAATTTAGATTATTTACTGTTAGCTATTAGTATTTTCTTTTGTAATAATTTTGCTAAAGAATTTATTTGAACAATATCAAGATACCAAAAATTTTTAATAGAAGGATATAGTTTAAAAAATTTTAAGCTAATTAGCTCTTGTTTTTTAAAAAAAAAAGATTTTGCAAAAAAATTCGAACCATGTTTTTTCCAAACATAACGTATGGTACTTTTATGTTTACAAGCTAATGTTTTAGCACAAGAAAATCGAAGTATATATTGTATTTGATATAAGTTTTTTTTATTTTTGCATCCACTATAGTAATAAAAAAAATTTCTCCAAATTTGATCAAAACGATTAAAAATTTCATCATCTGTTAAAGTAGTCCAAGCTAGTTTACTTATTGGATGCCCTAAAATGTCACAAAAGTTTTCTCTGGCTAATAGCTGAATTAAAGATGAAATTGGAGTAATAGAATAAAGTTCTTTTTTAATAATATTTATTTTGGGTAAATCATATATCATTTTAGTTTTAACCATAATACTTTTTATTTGAATACCAAAAAGGTATCCTAAAAAAAAAAAGCATTTTTTAGAAATTTTTTTTATGTTTAGCCTATAAGGTTTGAATAAATAATAGAAATAATATTGCCAAAATTTAGAAAAAAAGAAATCCCATTTTTCGGCTAAATAATTAGAACTTTTTATTGCTATAATATAATTATTTTCATATCTTACATAATGAAAAGACATTTTTTTTTTATGAAAAAAAAACAATTGTAATTTAATCCAGAAAGGTTCATTAATAACATGTTGAATTTTTTTGATACAATATGTTTGATTAAATAAAATTAAATATGAAAATGATTTAAAATAATTTAAAATTTTCCATTGGTTAACTAAAAAAAATTCTAATTCACAAATATAAGAATGCCATAAAAATATTGATAATCTCGTCATTTCTTTTTGAGAAAAAAAAGTATTTGTATTTAAAGTAATTAACTTTTTATTTTTATGAGATATCAATCGTAATGAATGTGAAAAAGAAGCATCTTGTATGCGTCGACGAAGAATTCGGATTAGAAGTTCTGGATGAAGAAAATAAGGTATTTTTGTATTCAAAATATAATTAGAATGTAAAAAATTATCTTCTATAAAAGGAAATACAGAATGAATAGATTTATAACTAGTCCATTCATTAAATGATTTTAGAACTTTTTTTTTCTGTACAATCAAAAAAAAAAGTTCTAAAATCATAGCAAAACCTTCTCGAATTGCTTTCGAATAAAAATTATGGTTGTAATTAACAAAAACTTTATTATAGTTTTTATTTAATTTTTTCATATTTTTTCTTTGACGTATTCTATTAATTAAACGTTTTAATATAAAAAAATTAAAACGTTCGTTTAAATTAGAATTTTTTGTTGCTTTTAAATTCATTTTATTTAAAGAATGATTGTAAGCAATTGCATAAAAATCTTCTTGGAATAAAAGTGGATATAAAAAACGTTGTTGCCATATAAGTTTCTTTTTATTTTTCTTCAGCTTTTCCATTTTGGATAAAATTTTTGTTAAAGTTCTTATAATAATTCTTATATAACTAATATCTTAAAATATAAAATAGTACATAGTGCAATCTATAAAAATTAAATTAAAGCCATTTTTACTTATCAAATTAGATTTAGTTTATTTTTTTTTAATAAAAAATTTGATTGCTCTCCTAACTTAAAATTTTTTAAATTTAGTTAGCACACTGGTGATTTATTTACATTTTTTTAAATACTTAGGATTCATTTTCAGTAAAAATAACCTTATATTTAAATATAAGATTAAACCTCTTTTATATTGACTATTAATTTTATTTTAACTTTTAATTAATAAAAAGAATTCAAAATAATTTATTTTGAATAGAAGCTCGTTCTTCTGGTTTTACCCCCGATTCAAGCAATTTAGCTTTATCCATTAATTTTTACGACTTAGAGATAGAAAGAAAAAACGACATGCTATTTTTTCTGGCAAATTTCTTTTTGAGATCAGTCGTAGTCTTGCAAACCCTTGTCAATGGCTTGGATGAATTTAGTATTTCATCTAAATGTATAAAATTCCTTAGTCGCACTTAAAAGCCGAGTACTCTACCATTGAGTTAGCAACCCCTGTTTTCTATTCCTATAAAAAAAAGTATTTTTTAATAAAATTTTTTAAAAATATTATAAATATTAAATAGCTTTAAACTTTAATAAGTTTATGTTTTTTTATAAAAAGAAAGCTATATATAATTTTAATACATTTAGAAAATACTAAAAAATATCAAAATAATTATATGCTAGTAAATTCTTTTTGTCAATCACGAATGAAAAAAAAAATTCCATTTTTTTTTTTCAATTATTTAATTTAGTATTTATTTCTTTAGTAAAACGAAAAGCTTTTTTTTTACCGAAAAAGCTTTTCGTTTTGAAATTATTTTTTATTAAAATTTAATTTATTTTTTATAGAATTAAAAAAAAAATAAAAAGTGTTGGTAATATTAACAGTATTTTTGATTGGAATAAAATAAACTGAATAAATATAGAATAGGAAAAAAGAAAATGGATAATAAAAGAATAACTGAATAAAACAAAAAATAGGACTCATAAACTTCTCCTAAAATTCAACTTAAATTTGTTCACTTTTTTCAAAAATTAGAAAAACTGTTTATTTTATCTGAAAAAAAAATAATATTTAAACTGTAAAGCTAATTTAAAATTCTTTTTTTTAAGCACTTAATGCTTCTTTAGCTGCATACATTATTTCGACAGTAATATTTGTAATATTATTTTGACGTGCAAATTTTTCAGTATTTCTTTTGATTTTACCTCTAACAAATCCAGGTATTTTATTTAATTCCAACTGACTCTCATAATTCCAAGTTAAATCAGTGTCTGTTGATAGTGATTTCGTAATTACTTCTTTTGTATCATGACCACCAAAAATTTCTAAAAGATGATCTTCCATACCTAGAGTAAAAGAATTATAAATTAAATCAGCTATTTGGTTAGTACCTTCATAACCTAAAAAAGGACGATATCCTAACGGAAAATTTTGAATATGAACTGGTGAAGAAATAACTCCACAGGGAATATCAAGACGTTTACCAATATGACGTTCCATTTGAGTGCCAAATATTGCAGATGGTTCTATCCGAGCAATCATGTCGCCTACTTCATTATGATCATCTGTAATTAATATTTCATCACAAAAACCTTGAACTTGTTCTCTAAACCATTCCGCATCATGTTTACAATAAGTACCTGTACAACTAACACGAATTCCCATTTCTCTAGCAAGGATTCTAGTTATTGAAGCAGCATGAGTCGCATCACCAAAAACAATGGCCTTTTTTCCTGTTAAATTTTGACAATCGATAGATCGTGAAAACCAAGCAGCTTGAGAAACAAATCTTGTTTGCTGATCAATATAAGGTTCAAAATCAAATTTTTTATTAGAAATCAAATTATTAACATGTTTTTGTATTTGTCGGATACATTCAGCTGTATCAACAATTCCCATAGGTGTAATAGATACATAAGGCATTCCAAAAATTTTTTCTAAATAAATAGCTGTCATTAGGCCGATTTCACGATATGGAACTAAATTAAACCAAGCTTTTGGTAAATTTTGAAGATTTTTTACAGAACCCCCTTCAGGAATTACTTCATTAACTTTAATATTTAAGTCTTGTAGTAAACGTCTTAATTCACGACAATCATGTTGATTATGAAAACCTAATGTAAAAATTCCAATAATATTTGCTGAAGGTTCTTCTGTTATAGATTGATCTAATGTTCCTTGTCTACGAGCTTTTTCTAAATAATAGCGAACTACCTGTTCTAAAGTTCTGTCTGCAGCTTGAAGCTCATTAACTCGATAATGGTTTACGTCAGCCAAAATAACATCTGAGTTTGAAGTAATAGAAGCTCTATTAACAAAATTTTGTAAATCTTCCTGTAAAATACTAGAAGTACACGTGGGTGTTAATACAATTAAATCTGGACGTTCTTCTTTATCTTTTCGAGTTATATTATCTACTACTTTCTCTTGAGATCCACGTGCTAATACATGACGATCTACTATACTAGCAGTTACAGGAGTAAAATCTCTTTCTCTTTCTAACATAGAACGCATTACATTAAAATAATCATCTCCTAAAGGAGCATGCATAATTGCATGAACATTTTTAAAAGAACTCGCTACACGAAGGGTTCCAATATGAGCAGGTCCAGCATACATCCAATAAGCTAATTTCATAAATATAATCTCTTTATAACTTTCAATAAATAATAATGTAATCTTTTTTTATTTTACATCATAGAAATATCCCTTGCCACATTTATGTAATTGTCATACTAAGATATTTCTAATACAATATATTATTAATTATTAATAATAGAAATAAATTTTTAATATTTTATTTTAAACTTTTTGTATACTTTTTTTCTTATTTATTGGAAATAATAAATCTGGGACGGAAGGGTTCGAACCTCCGAATAACAGGATCAAAACCTGCTGCCTTACCACTTGGCCACGCCCCATAAATAGACAATATTAGTAAATACTAATATTGTTATTTTGTCAAGTGCCTTATTTGTCTTTCTGTCATCATTAAATTTCTATAAAAAAATAAAAAACTATTATTAAAAATATATAACCTCTTTGACACTAATAAAACCTATAGTAAGATATACCGAAGAGCTTTTTTTATTAACTAATAAAGTTTTTTTCATTTTTTATTAAATCATTATAATAATTTTTATTGGAGAACCTAAATGCTAGCTATATTTAATATTTATCTAGATAACGCGTTTCATTTTAATGGTATCATTTTGGCTAAATTACCTGAAGCTTATGCTATTTTTGATCCAATTGTAGATGTAATGCCAATTATTCCTGTATTTTCTTTCCCCTTAGCTTCCGTATGGCAAGCTTCTGTAAGTTTTAGATAGTTTTTTCTAATTTATAGGTATAGGATTTTCATTTTTATATTTTTTTTTCTTATGAGGCGGAGGTGATTTTTTCACTTCCGCCTTATGTACGTATAATATTTATATATATATCTAATTTTCTCTTTATTTATATTTAAATATACATATATAATATTTTAATAATTTATTAATTATTTATTATAATTTAATTAAAAAAGTTTAATTAATTTACAATTAATTTATTAAAATCTTATTTAATAATTTAAATCGGATAAATGACAGAACGGTTAATTACACCCAAATTTTTTAATAAAATTGTTTTAGCCTTTTTTGATTTTTATGTTAACTTAGCGGGGGTTCAAATCCTCCTTTCTCCATTACAATCTATTCTATTCTACTTCTAGTAATGATCTCGGAGATTACGTTATGCTTACTCTCAAGCTCTTCGTTCATACAGTAGTTATTTTTTTTGTTTCTCTTTTTGTTTTCGGATTCTTATCAAATGATCCTGGCCGTAATCCTGGACGAAAAGAATGATTCTTTATCTATAACACATTATTGGGATTAAAATAAAAGAACTATCTAAATTTCTTATTTTTTTTTAATTTGTAAAAATTTTAGGGAGAGAGAGGGATTCGAACCCTCGGTACAAAAAAATGTACAACGGATTAGCAATCCATCGCTTTAAGCCACTCGGCCATCTCTCCAATCAAAAAATCATAACATGTTGTAGAAATAGAAGTCTATACCAGAATAATATTAGATTATGTATATTTTAATATATATATATATATGATATGTAAAATATAAAATTATATATTTAATCAAATCATTTTAATTTAATTAGTTTTTTTATTCGGGCCCAGCCAAATATTTATACTGGCCAGGCTACCTTTTTTGTAAACAAATAAAAACTAATAAAATTATTGATATAAGTTTTTACCTAATCTTAAAGCTAAAATACCTGTTATAAAAGCACTTACAAGAGCTACAATAATTTGACTGTCTGAAATCGATGTCATTTTTTCTCTCCTACCAATTTATAATATAAACCACAAAAATTCATTTAAAATTTTATTTAATTAATAAAAATAGATTAATTAACAATTTAATTTACAATAATTTCATAATTAAATAAATTTTTAAATGAATAGGCTCTTTATTATTGTACTGATCTTAATTCTATATCGCTATAGATATATTTTTTTAATAATTTTAAATGAATTAAATAAATTGAATTAAAGAAATTTTATTTCCTTTTGTAAAATTATTTAAAAAAATTTAAATTATTTTTTTTTTTATTTCATAAAATCAATTTGAAAATGGAGAGGTTAAACCAAAATGAATTTAGAGGTTATTGCACAACTGATTGCTTTGGTTTTAATAGTTGGATCAGGTCCTTTAGTAATAGCTTTGTTAGCGGCACGTAAAGGGAATTTATGATTTAAAAAAGCATCTCCGGAAATAAAATAACTTTTTTAAGTATTGAATCTCCGGGGATGGAGTTTACATTGGAAAATAGTAAAAGTAAAAAAGAAATTTTTGTCCAAAAATTTCTTTTTATGCTATAATATTTTCGTAGCGGGTATAGTTTAGTGGTAAAAGTGTGATTCGTTTATAATTAACTTAATATAGTTGAAGGGTCTTCAAAATTAGTTTCAATTTTTGACCAATAACTTTATTTCTAAAAAGATTTAAAATCTTTCTTAAAAGAAGAAAAGCATAATTCCTGCAATAATTAAAATTAAAGAAAAAGCAACACGGAATTTTTTTTAAATTATAATTTTTTCAGCTAAAAATCTATGGATAGAAAACAAAAATATTTTTTTCGTAACTAAATCTTTAATTGAATAGAACTAAAAAAATTAAAGCAATTTAGCCTAAAATAATAAATTTAGTTTACAAAATTTATTAATATTTTTATTAAAGCTCGGTAAATAGTATTTTCCTAATGATTTCTTTTTATAGAAATAAAGAACGAAGTAATTCTAAATTTTTTTAAATAATTTGTAAGAGGATCATCTACAAAGTTGTTTGATAAAAAAAAAACTAACATAGATGTTATGGATCTATTTTAATATACCAAAAAATTTTTTTTTGATCCATAAAGGAGCCGTATGATATTAAAATTTCATGTTCGGTTTTGGAATAGAGGTGATGATAAAAAAAAAACGCCGACTATAACCCTTAGCCTTCCAAGCTAATGATGCGGGTTCGATTCCCGCTACCCGCCTTCCATATATATTTATTAAATTAAATATAAAGTTTTTTCTTGAAGAAAGGCATCCATCGTCTAATGGATAGGACAGAGGTCTTCTAAACCTCCAGTATAGGTTCAAATCCTATTGGATGTAATATTCCGGAAAACTGAAAATGAAAAAGGTATGAAAAAAATTTAAATTTAATTTTTTTTCATACCTTTTTCATTTTCAAATCAAAATATTTCCTTTTTTTACTGTAAATACTTAAAATTATTTATTTTATTTTTGAAGTAAAAAAAGTTCTGTATGTTCTTTAATAGCTTCTTTCAAAATATTTTCTGCTTGTTCTGTAAAAGCTTTAGTAGAACGTATAATTTCTGCAAATTGAGGTTTATTAGTCATTAAATATTCACGTAATTGAACAAGAAATTTTTTGACTTGATCTACTTCTAATACATCCAAATACCCATTTACTCCGGTATAAATAGTAGCTACTTGCTCTTCTACAGCTAGAGGAGAAGACTGAGATTGTTTAAGTAATTCACGCAATCTTTGACCTCTTGCCAATTGGTTTTGAGTAGCTTTATCAAGATCGGATGCAAATTGTGCGAATGCTTCTAGTTCTGCAAATTGTGCTAGTTCTAATTTTAACTTTCCAGCTACTTGTTTCATAGCTTTAATTTGAGCCGCAGATCCTACTCTGGACACAGAAATACCTACATTGATTGCAGGACGAATTCCTGCATTAAATAAATCTGCTGATAAAAATATTTGTCCATCAGTAATTGGAATAACATTAGTAGGAATATAAGCTGAAACATCTCCTGCCTGAGTTTCAACTATAGGTAAAGCAGTCATACTTCCTTCGCCTAATTGTGAATTTAATTTAGCAGCTCTTTCTGAAGGACGAGAATGTAAATAAAAAACATCACCTGGATATGCTTCTCGACCGGGTGGTCTTCTCAATAAAAGAGACATTTGTCTATAAGCTTGCGCTTGTTTAGAAAGATCATCATAAATTATTAAAGTATGTTGTTTACGATACATAAAATATTCCGCTAAAGCAGCGCCTGTATAAGGAGCTAGATATTGCAATGTAGCAGGAGAATTTGCTGCTTCGGCCACTATAATAGTATATTCCAATGCACCACGTTCTTCAAAAGTATTAACTACCTGAGCTACTGAAGATGCTTTTTGTCCAATAGCTACATAAACACATATTACATTTTGTCCCTTTTGATTCAAAACGGTATCTATAGCTACTGCTGTCTTACCAGTTTGTCGATCTCCAATAATCAACTCACGCTGACCTCGTCCAATAGGAATCATGGAATCAATAGCAATAAGACCTGTTTGCATAGGTTCGTATACAGAGCGTCTTGAAATAATACCAGGAGCTGAAGATTCAATTAATCTAAATTCTGAAGCAGCTATTTGGCCTTTACCATCAATAGGTTGCGCTAAAGCGTTTACAACACGGCCTAAGTAAGCATCACTTACAGGTATTTGAGCAATTTTCCCTGTTGCTTTCACAGAACTACCTTCTTGAATAGTTAAGCCGTCACCCATTAATACAACACCAACATTATCTGATTCTGAATTTAAAGCAATTCCTATACTACGATCTTCAAATTCAACTAACTCACCAGCCATTACTTTATCAAGACCATAAATACGTGCAATACCATCTCCTACTTGAAGTACAGTACCAACATTTACAACTTTTATTTCTTGACTATAGTTCTCTATTTGTTTACGGATAATACTGCTAATTTCATCAGGTCGAATATTTACCATTAGCGTTCGTTAATAATTTTTTGGAAAATAAAACTAATGAAAGCTAATCAGTTGTGCTTTCCATGGCTCTAAGTAGGCCAATATGATAATCGATTACGCGTGAATGTAATTCGCTATTTAAACGTTTATTTAAAGCTTCTAAAGCTCTTTCTAATGCAAGACGCGAAACTTGTTGTCGAACTTGTTCAATTGCTCTTTGTTCTTCAAAACGAATAGTCGCATTTTTGGAATCTTCTAATCGCTTAAAATCTTCATCAGCGGCATGTATTAATTCTTTTTTTTCCTCTTCTATTCGAGAAAGACCGTTTACACGAATTTCATCTGCTTTTACTTTCGCTCGTCCTAAGCGTGTCCGCGCTTGGTTAAGTTTATCAGTCGCTTCATTATATCGTTCTTCTGCATTATTAATTGTACTTAAAATGGCCTGTTTACGATTACTTAATAAATTATTTAATGAAAGTAGATTATTTATCGAAAAATTTTACGAATTAAAAATCTCTTCCCAAACCGAACATGAATTTTTCAATTCATTCGGCTTTCTCGCTTAGTTTCTTTAACTAAGCCTGCCTCCGTCAAATTTTCAATCTCTTTATAAAATTATTAATAAAAACTTTATATAATTTTTTTATTTAAAAAAAACAAAATTTAGGGGCTCTTCTGACAAAAGTTGTTTTATTTTCTTCTTAATTATCAGCAAGGTTATTTTTTTGAATAACTTAAGATTAGACTTTTTCATAGGTTGTCAATTTAGCATAGAAAACCAAAACTGGTTAATTTTTTTTAGAGATAATAATAATTTATTTAATAAATAAATTTAAGAATTTGTTTGATATGAGTGTTATATATCAAATTAATCTCTAAATATGTTTTTATATATATTTTATATGAAAAAATTAGAGTAGAGAAAAACCCTAACGATGCTTAGACTTCAAGCATTTTAGCTTTAACCATTTTCTTAATATTTCCGAATAAAATAGTAAAAAAAGAAAAGTTTACTAATTTTACGAAATGCTATAGTTGTTCTAAATTCTGTTTAGAAGTAATTCGTCGGAATTATACACTTTCTTTCTATTTTGAAGTGTAACTGGATTATTCCAGCAGTTTTATTCAAATAACTAACCCGCACACACTCCCTTTCCAAAGTAAACTAATAAGCCAAGCACCACACTTAAATTAATTAAATTTGTTTCTAAAAGGTTTGTATTCAAACCAAAATTACCAGCAATAGGCCAATAATCTAAAGAAATAAGTAAATTAATAATATTTGTCATATTCTCTCTCCCATGAATAGGTTATCTAATTTTTACATAATTTTTTTACTCAAAATAACTTGAATTTTTAGTTATAGACAAAAACTAATTTATTTAGTTTTAAATCTAATTAGCAATACAAATATAAAATACTTTGTTTGCTTTACACAAAAGTCATTAAAATTTTTTACTAAAAAATAGGAAAAGATTCTATATATTTTGTTTAATTTAAATAACTTTTTTCTAAGAAATAAAATTGTTAACAATTTTATTTCTTAGAAAAAAGTTATTTAAATTAAACAGTATAAAGCTTTCAAAACATTTGAATTTAAACAAAAGGATTTGCAAATAAAAGTGCCAAAGCTACAACTAAACCATAAATAGTTAAAGCTTCCATAAAAGCTGAACTTAATAGCAACGTGCCTCGGATTTTACCTTCTGCTTCTGGCTGTCTAGCAATACCTTCGACTGCTTGACCCGCAGCAGTACCTTGACCGATACCAGGCCCAATAGAAGCTAAACCTACAGCTGATCCGGCAGCAATAACAGACGCAGCAGAAATTAAGGGGTTCATTATAATATCCTCTAACCAAAATTAAGAAAAGGTTAATATAAAAAACCTATTCTCTATTGCTCACTTATATTCTTGATATAGAAGAAATTAAGCTAGAACAGTTAATAACTCAAAATGTCTCTTAATAAAGTGATAGGATCACTGAAAAAAGTAATTAAAGTTTTTTTTTTCAAATTTAAAATAAATTCATTGAAGAGAAAATGAAATAATTTTATTTTTTATTTATCTAAAAAAATTTTATTAATTGTTAAATTTTTTCTTATTATTATACCTCATAAATTTTTTTTTTATCTATAATTTAAAATCAATTAAATTGTTTACTTAAAAAAAATTAGTTTTTGAAAACAATTTACATATATTTATTTCTATTTTTATAATTTAATGATGACCTTCTAATGATTCTCCTATATAAGCTGCAGCTAAAGTTGCAAATATTAAAGCTTGAATAGCACTTGTAAATAATCCTGAAAACATCATAGGTATAGGGATAACTGAAGGTACTAAAGAGATAAGAACAGCAACTACTAATTCATCAGCTAGTATATTTCCAGAAAGTCGAAAACTTAGTGATAAAGGTTTTGTAAAATCTTCTAAAATATTAATTGGTAAAAGTACCGGCGTTGGTTGAATATATTTACCAAAATAATTTAAACCTTTTTTATGAAGACCTGCATAAAAATAAGCTACTGATGTTAATAAAGCTAACGCAACTGTTGTATTAATATCATTTGTTGGTGCAGCTAATTCTCCATGAGGTAATTCAAAAACTCTCCGAGGAAGAAGAGCACCTGACCAATTTGAAACAAAAATAAATAAAAACATAGTTCCTATAAAAGGAACCCAAGGTCGATATTCTTCTTCTCCTATTTGAGTTCTAGTCAAATCTCGAATAAATTCTAAAACATATTCAACAAAATTTTGACCACTCGTTGGAATAGTTTGTAAATCGCGTGTTGCTAAAATGGCTAAACTTAATAAAATACCAATAACAATCCAGGAAGTTATAAGTACTTGTGCGTGAACTTGAAAACTGCCTATTTGCCAATAGAAGTGTTGACCTACTTCTACACTAGATATTTCATATAAATTATTAAGTGTGCTAATGAAAACTTGTGCAGTATGCATATTACCCCTTCTAAAGATTAACTATGAAAAATAGAATTATTTTTACAAACAATTCTATTTTTTTGAATTTTTTCTTGTTTTAAATTTTCTTCGTTATCATGTTATAACACATATTTGTTACAATCAAATATTTCTTTTTATTGTAATATATTTTTAAGTTTTAAAATAGTAATGGATAATAAAATAAAAAAGATTTGTTGTTTTATTAAATTATTAAAATAATTATTCTATTTTTATAGAATTATAACGACCTTCACTAATAGCTAACGTTAATTTATTTAAAATCCAACGAATAGAAGCTCTAGCATCATCATTTGCTGGAATTGGTATATCTGTAAGATCTGGATCACAGTCTGTATCAACCAAACAAATTGTTGGAATACCTAAAGTTATACATTCTTGAATAGCTGTAATTTCTTTTTGCTGATCTATTATTATCACAATATCTGGTAAACTCGTCATGTATTTAATTCCACCTAAATATTTTCTAAGTTGAACTAATTGTCTTTTTAAATTTGCTGCTTCTTTTTTAGGAAGTTGATTAAATAATCCTGTTTTCTCTTTATCCTCCAAATCCTTGAATCTCTGAAGACGTTTTTCTATAGTTGACCAATTAGTTAACATACCGCCAAGCCATTTTTGATTTATATAATGACATCGAGCTTTTATAGAGGCTGATGCTACTAAATCAGCTGCTTGATATTTTGTACCTACAATTAAAAATTGTTTTCCTTTACTTGATGCATTAGCCACTAAATCACAAGCTTCTGATAAAAAACGAGCTGTTTGAGTAAGATTTAAAATATGTATACCTTTACGTTCTGTAAAAATATAAGAAGCCATTTTAGGATTCCATTTTCTAGCTTGATGACCAAAATGTACCCCTGCTTCCATCATTTCTTCTAAATGAATATTCCAATATTTTTGTTTCATTTGTATTCTTTTGTTCTCTCCAATCAAAAAAAGTCTAATTTATATTTATATTTAGACTAAAAATAATCGGTACATTTTTTAAATTTTTTCGTAATTTTTTTTTTTATTTAATATTTATTATGAATTTTTTCTGGAGTAAAAGAAATAGAAAGTTTTTCATAGAAAAAAATATCTTTTACTTTATTATGAAAGAATTTATTTTTATTTTTTTTTAACAAAATATTTTTTTGTTTTTCTAACGTTATCTGCCAAAGAACTTCCTGACATCCAGTGCCTGTAGGAATTATTCCACCAAGAATAACATTTTCTTTTAAACCTTTTAACCAATCAATTCGACCTCGCAAAGCCGCTTTTGCTAAAACGCGAGTAGTTTCTTGAAAACTAGCTTCTGATATAAAGCTTTGAGTATTAAGAGATGCTTTTGTTATACCTAACAATACAGGCTTATAAGGAATTATTTCTTCTAAAGCACGGTTCATTCTTTTTGCTTTCGAAAATTCAATTAATTCCCCAGGCGAAAAACCATTAGTCATTCCATCTTCTAAAGTAAAAACTTTAGAAGTCATTTGACGTACAATAATTTCTATATGTTTATCAGATATTTGTACTCCTTGTGATCGATAAACTTTTTGAATTTGATTAACTAAATTTATTTGACTTTGTTCCATACTAATTCGGGCACTTAAAAAATAGCCCCAAAGACTTCCAAAAAAAGTTGTCATATCTTTATTCCAATCTCCAAAACCTTTTTCTAAATTAATAGAAACTGAATTTGTTAAACGAGCTTCTAATAACTGCTCAACTTTAGGAAGCCCTTGAATAATATCTCCAGATTTTAATCTTTCATATATTAAAGTTATTAGCGTATCTCCTTCTTTAACAATTTCACCATAATGATTATGAATTGTAGCTCCGCTGGTAGCCAAATATGGTTTAGCTAATCTAACTATTAAGGAAGAATCGTTATAAATAGCTATAATTTGACCAGACTCAGAAAAGTTCGGATATTCGGATATAGATAAACCATCACAAAAAAAATGTCCAAGATTAAATAATTGAGTTTTTTTTTTTATTAAGAAAAATAAAGGAAATGACCAACTTAGTAAATTAAAAATATTATTTTTAGTTAAAGTAAATTTATGAATTTTTTTATTTTCATTTAAAAAGTACCATTTAGTTATTTTAAATTTTTTTCTCAAATTATCAATAATTGAAAAATGAATAAATATTGATTTATTATTCAATTTTAGACAAGAAAGGGGTTGAAAAAAGTTTGTAATATTTTGTGAATAACCTAAAAAACCTAAAAATTCTATAAAATTTTTTTTTTTTTTTTTATCAAAATCTTTAATTATTTTTTTTGATTCGTAAGTGAAAGTTTTTTCTATGTTGTTTTCTACTCTCACATCTTGTTTTGTTTCGTCAAATAAAATAGTTTGAAATAAATTGGATGGGGATAAAATAAGAAAAAAACTTTCTTCCTGATTTTTGTTTGAAGGAGTACGAATAACACCCCAAGTTTTATTAAACAAAATTTTTTTTTCACAAAATTTTTGATTAAGAATATATTTTTTTTTATTAAAAAAAGAATTTAAAACAATATTATTTTCTTTTTTTTTATCATTAAAATAAAAGTGTTGTATTAAACTAATTTGAAAAAAATTTTTGATAATTTTATTAATACGTATTTTTACAAAAGAAATATGAGCTTCTTTTATAAAAATTTTTGTTTCCCAATTCAGTATTAAGCAACTTTGAATCAGTTGAATATTATTATTATTAATTATTTCAACTTCTTCATCATCTTTATAAAGAATATATTTAATAGTTTGAATTTTAATTGTTTCTTGTTCTTTCACTAAATCCAAAGAAAAAGGTATCGGTAAATTTAAGGCATTATCATTAAATGTTATTTTATATTCTATTGCGGGTCTAATTAAAAAAAAAGAATTATCTTTAGAGAGTACAATCCATTCAAGATAAATCCAATTTTTAGCTCGAAATTGTTCAAAAATTTTTTCTTCAGGCGGTATTAAAATACCATTTTGTTTAAAATTTTTTTGTTTTTGTTTAGGATAATATATACTTCCTGGTAATATCTTTATCTTAAAATTATTAAAATTTTTTTTTATTTTAACAAAACCCGTTGTTTTACTAACAATACTGGAAGTTATTTTTGTGCCCGCTTTAATAAAACTATTATTTTTTACTAGAATGAAAGAAAAAAAAGATTGATCTAAAATATAAACTTCTTCAGGAAGAAAAAAAAAATTACCTTCTTTTATTACTTTATATTTTGATTTAACATTCTTCCTTTTTTTATTTTCAAAAATATCATTTTTTTTATTAATTAAATCAACTTTTATATTACCATATTTTATAATTCCTGAATTTTTTATTTTATATTTAGGATCATTGAAAATAGCAAAAATATCATTTTTTTTTAAAATACCATTTTTTGGAAGTTTGAGTAAAAATTGAAATAAATATTTTTTTTCATATATATTTTTTTTTCTCTCCGAAAAACGATCAGCATATAAAATAATACTAGAATAAATAAAATTCCAAAAGTTATTTAAAACAGTTTTTTCTATTTTAGAATAATTTAAATTTTGTTTTGCAATAGGAAGTAGATTATCTAATTTATCCTGGTTATGATAAAATAGAAACGAAGATTGATTATATTTATTAAAATTTCCTGATAATATCCATATATGACCTGTTATACATAAAAGATGAACATTACTATGTAAATACTCAGACCCATGCTGAACTTTGGTACTCCAATGCATTTCCCCAGATAAATTTGAATAAATATATTTTTGAACTTTTTCTTTAAAAGGAGATGTTTTAGCACGAACTTCCGCAATAACTTGTTTTGATTCTACATATTGATTAGTTTGAACTAAAAGTATACTTTGTGATGGAATAATTATATTATGTAGTTTCTTTTTACTCCTAATAAGAACAGATAAGTTGTTATTACATATCCAAGCAGGGTGTCCATGACGAGTACGTGTAGGATAAACTAAATTTTTATCAAATTGAATAATTCCATTAAAGGGTGTTCGTATATGTTCTGCAATATCACCTGTAAAGACTCCACCAGTATGAAAAGTTCTCAATGTTAACTGAGTACCTGGTTCTCCAATAGATTGTCCTGCAATAATACCTACAGCTTCGCCTAATTCTATTAGATTACCATGAGTAAGACTCCATCCATAGCATAACTGACAAATCCAGAACATACTTTTACAAATTAAAGGAGAACGTATAAAAATACCTTTTTTTTTTAAAGTTATTAAAAAAATAACAAGATTTGTTGTAATATCTTGATTACGAATAGCAATACATCTTTCATTTATGTATATATTATCTGCTAGTATACGACCAGTTAATTTTTGTTGGTTATTATTTCTTCTATAGTTGTTTTGTAACGGAGATACAAAAAGATTTTGAGAAGTGCCACAATCAACTTTTCGTACTACAATATGCTGAACTACCTCAACTAATCTACGTGTAGGATATCCAGCATCTGATGTTCGTACCGCGGTGTCAACAACACCTTTACGGGCACCATAACAAGAAATAATATATTCTGTTAGAGAGAGCCCTTCACGAAAATTACTTTGAATAGGCAAATCAATAATTTGACCTTGAGGGTCTGACATTGAGCCTCTCATACCTACTAACTGATGGACTTGGGATGTACTTCCCCGAGCTCCTGAAAAAGACATCATATGTACTGGATTTAACGGATCGGTCATCCGAAAATTAGGGTTCATTTCTTGTTTTAAATATTCACTTGTAGCATACCAAGTTTCAATTAATTGACGTAATTTTTCTACTGCATGTACATTTCCATAACGATAATGTTTTTCAGAAATATAACCTTGTTGTTCTGCATCTCGAATCAACCAACCTTTTGAAGGTGCTGTTAAAAGATCATCAATTCCTAATGAAATTGCGGCTTGAGTAGCCTGTTTAAAGCCTACACTTTTAAGTTGATCTAAAATATATGTTGTATATGTAATACCAAAATGAGTAATTAATCTGCTGATAAGCTGTTTTATGGCAGTTCTATCCATCACTTTATTATAGAAGAGCATTTTTGTTGTTTTTGTTATAATAAAATTTTTTTTTATTGTGATAAGCAGAATATACCAATAGATTCAAGCCCTTTTTTATATAGCTTTCTGAATTCTTTTTATCTGTAGAAAAAAAATGAATATTATATAGTTATAGCTGGTAAGGATTGATCTCTAAATTGCGAAGCTTTTAATGTTCCTTGGATAGCTTCTTCTATTCGTTGATTAAATATAATACGACCAACGGTTGTGCAAACATAAACACTAAAAAATTTTTCTTTTTTTTTTTTTTTTAATTGAAAATGTTCATAAATTTTCAAAAAAATACCTGAAGAATGATATTGAACTTCAATAGGCTTTTCACGGCTTATCGAAGTAATTATTCGTAATTGGGTTCCCCAGTAAAGCCATAAAGGACTGTGTAGTCTAATTTTTTTTCGCTTTTGAGCTTTGATTACGTCAGCATAGCTATGAAAATAAGGGGTTTTATTTAAAAAAACTTTGTTATTATTATGTTTATAAGGATGAGTTTTATTGCCATAAATACCTTGATGATTTTTAATTGTTAATATATAAAGTCCAAGAAGCATATCTTGACTTGGTACAGAAACAGGATCTCCTGTAGCAGGGGACAAAAGATTTGTGTGAGAAAACATAAGTAATCGTGCTTCCGCTTGGGCTTCTAAAGATAATGGTATATGAACAGCCATTTGATCTCCGTCAAAATCTGCATTAAACCCTCCACAAACTAATGGATGTAATCGAATAGCGCGACCTTTTATTAAAATAGGTTGAAATGCCTGTATACCTAACCTATGTAAAGTAGGTGCTCGATTTAATAATACTGGGTGTCCTTGCATAATTTCTTGCAGTATTTTCCATATAATAGATTTTTTATTTTGAATCATACTTTTAGCAGCTCTAAGATTAGGAGCAAGATGTCGTCCAATCAAACCACGAATAACAAAAGCTTGAAATAACTCTATTGCCATTTCTCTCGGTAAACCACACTGATGTAATGAAAGAAAAGGGCCAACTACAATAACCGATCGACCTGAATAATCAACTCGTTTTCCTAGTAAATTTTCACGAAAGCGTCCTTCTTTTCCCTCAATAACATCTGAAAACGATTTATAAGGTCTATTATGACTATCCTTCATAGGTTGTCCGCGAATGCCATTATCAATAAGTCCATCTACAGCTTCTTGCACTAATCTAATTTGACAAACAACTAAACCTCCTGGTGTAGAACCACTTCTGGCTAAAAAATCAAAAAGAGTATTATTTCGATAAATAACTCGTCGATATAGCTCATTTAGATCAGAAGTAATCAATTCACCCTCGCCTAATTCAATCATAGGCCGTAATTCAGGAGGAAGAACTGGTAATAAAAATAAAACCATCCATTCTGGTTTTATATTTGTTTGAATAAATTGTTTAGCTAATTTGATACGCCTAATTAAAAGATCTTTCCTTCTCTGAATTTTTCGATCTTCCCATTCATTTCCTGTAGATTTTTGTTCTACTAACTCTTTCCATTCTATATATGCATAATCCATGACTACTTGTAAATTTATATTACTTAATTGCTTTTTAATAGCATTGCCTCCAGTAGCAATTTCTTTAATTTGAAATGCTTCGAATCCGCGCGAAGAAAAAAAACGAGGAAAAACTTCTCTCCATGATTGATCTTCATATTTAAACAAACCCCTTAATTTTAATAAAATAGGTTTTTTTAAAACAGGTCTAGCAAGAAAAAGATTAGGATAGATTTTTGGAAGTCCCCCCTAAGAATCGGACATGAAAGTTTTTTTTCATCCGGCTCAAATAGTACTATTAATATAAAAATAATAGATAAATATAAATATTTTATATAAATTTTTGTATACATAAAGTTAATAATATATTTATACATAGAGACTACTATACTTTTATACTTTTATAAAATTAGCTATTTATTACTCAAGTTATATTGTGGTTTTTAGTTAATTCCATTAGTTTTGAGTAATCTTACTTTCTTTAAATGATATATTTTTTTACAAAAATACTTCCAATGTTTTTGGAATCAATAAGAAATTCTCTTGTTTCTAGATATATTTAATTTTAGAATCCTTTAGGTTTTCGCTCTATTTCGATGGTTATAATATTATTTAATATATTTATATACGATGAACAGTTTATAATATCCATTTTAAATTAATATAATAATTTTTTTAATAAATTTTATTTTTTTACGAAATCTCTAAATAACGAAAAAAATATATATATATATATAAAATATATAAATATATATAAATAGAAACCCTAGATCAATTAATTTTATTAACAATAAATTTGCATATTTTTTGAGTTTTATGTTATCCTTTTTTTTTAACATATCAAAATGAAAAATATCTTTATAAATAAAAAAGATAATAGTTTTAACTGTATAAATTAAATTTATAAACAAGTCACACATCGCAATATATTAGACTTTCTAGTTCTTTAAGAGGTTTAGCTAAAAGATTTGCAATATAACTCGGTAAACGCTTTAAATACCATACATGAGTTACTGGACATGCTAATTTAATATATCCCATTCGATATCTTCGAACACGAGATTCAACAAATTCAACTCCGCATTGTTCACAAAATTTTGAATATTTTTCAATTATTTGATATTTTCCACAAGCACAAATTCCACTTTTAGTAGGGCCGAAAATACGTTCACAAAACAATCCATCTTTTTCAGGTTTATGTGTTTTATAATGCAAAGTATATGGTTTTGTTACTTGCCCTACAATTTCTCCATTAGGTAAAATTCTTTCAGCCCAACTACGTATTTGTTCAGGAGAAGCTAATCGAATTCGAAGATGTTGGTATTTTTCTCGATGAATCATAAAATTGAAATTTATTTTTTTATATTAAACGTCTTTGAAATTTAGATTTAAGTTTTTTTCAAATATAATAGAATGATCTAATTCCAAAGATAAAGATCGTAATTCTCGAACGAGTAATCGAAAAGATTCTGGAGCACTACTCGGTTTAGGTATTGGTTCTCCTGTTATAATAGCACCAAGTACTTCATAACGAGCATGAATATGATCAGATTTAATAGTAAGCATTTCTTGTAAAGTATAAGCAACACCAAAACCTTCTAAAGCCCAAACTTCCATTTCTCCTACTCTTTGTCCTCCGCGTCTGGATCTGCCTCTGAGAGGTTGTTGCGTAACAAGTGCGTAAGGTCCACTAGACCGTGCATGAATTTTATCATCAACTTGATGAATCAATTTTAACATATAAGCTTTTCCTACTGTAACAGATTGTTCAAATATTTCTCCAGTTCTTCCATTTAGTAAGCGGCTTTTTCCAGGGTTTTCAGGTTCAAATAACCAAAGATTTCCGGTTTTTTTACTTGCTTCATAAAGTTCGGAAAAAACTAATTTTCTTGAAGCTTCTCGTTCATATTTTTCATCAAAAGGGGTTATTCTATAATATTTTTTTGAAAAAAAGCCAGCTAAACCAAGTAAGCATTCAAAAATTTGTCCTACATTCATACGTGAAGGGACACCTAAAGGGCTTAATATCATATCAACAGATGTTCCATCTTGTAAATAAGGCATATCTTGTCTAGGTAAAATTTTTGAAATAATACCTTTGTTACCATGTCTTCCAGCTACTTTATCCCCTACTTGTATTTTTCGTTTTTGTGCTATATAAACATGTATTCTTTTTTCATAATTACTAGAATTTTCTTTTTTAGAAATCCATATTACATCAATAACTCGTCCTTTTCCATTCAAAGGAACTTTAAGACAAGTTTCTTTTGCAGTAGTTACTTGAATACCAAATATAGCTTGTAATAATTTTCCTTCTGGAGCACGCAAAGATTCTTCTGTTTCCTGAGGTGTTAATTTTCCTACCAAAACATCTCCTGTTTCTACCCATGATCCTGGTAATACAAGTCCATTTTTATCTAAATGACGGAGTACACTATTTTCTAAATGAGGTATTTCTTTAGTAATTTTTTCAGGACCTTGACTTGTAGTGCGAGATTCAATTTCGTATCTTTCAATATGAATGGATGTATAAATATCTTCGTATATTAGACGTTCGCTAATAAGTATTGCGTCTTCAAAATTATATCCTTCCCATGGCATGTATGCTACTAAAATATTTTTTCCTAAAGCTAACTCCCCTTTTAAAATTGCTTCGCCATCTGCTAAAACTTGACCTTTTTTTAAAAAAGTTTTTTGAGTAACTTGGGGCTTTTGATGTATACAAGTACTATTATTGGAACGTTGATATATAATTAACTGTGTATTTATATTTTTTTTAGTTTTGTCAAGTAAACTTATTTTTTTACCGTCAGTATACATAATTTTTTCACTTTGTTTCGCAATAGCTACGTTTCCTGAATCCAAAGCTGCTTGACTTTCCAATCCCGTTCCTACAATACATTTTTCAAGTTTTATAAGTGGAACCGCTTGACGTTGCATATTAGAGCCCATTAAAGCACGATTTGCATCATTATGTTCTAGAAATGGAATAAGAGAAACTCCAACAGAGAAATATTGTAATGGATAAATACTTCGAAGATGTATTTGTTCCCAAGCAATAGCCAAAAATTCTTGTCGATATCGAGCCGGAGTTATTTGTATTCTTTGAGTTCTTTGGTCTAAAGCCAAACAATTTCCAGTAGCTATTTGATAATATTCATCTTCTCCTGCAGATAAATTAATAATTTCTTCTTCTTCAAAATTTTTAGATATTTTATAAAAAGGACTTTCTAAAAATCCCCAAGTATTTACTTTTGCATGAATTGCTAAGGATGCAATAAGTCCAGCATTCATTCCTTCTGATGTTTCAATTGGACAAATCCGAGTATAATGACTAAAATGAATATCTCGTACTTGAAAACTAGCTGTTCGTCGTGTTACTCCTCCAGGACCCAAAGAACTTAATCGTCGTTTATGAACTATTTCTGCCAATGGGTTGGTTTGATCTAAAAATTGGGATAAAGGGTGTGAACCAAAAAATTCTTTAAAAGTAACTATTAATGGAGTTTGAGTAATTAAATTTTTAGGACTAAGTAAACGTTTTCGTTTAGTTGTTTTACGCATAATTTGTCGTACTGAATTTTCTAAACGTATTAAGGCTAATTTTAATTGATCTTGTAATAAATCTGCTACAGAGCGAATACGACGGTTTTTTAAATGATCTATATCATCAAGTATACCAATACCAAATTTTGTTTTTATTAAGTAATCTATAGCAGCTAAAATATCTTGTGGTAATAAAAAATATTCATTTTCAGGTATGCTAAAATTAAGTTTTTTATTAAAATTTAATCGGCCAATTTTCCCTAATTCACATCTTTGTTGAAAAAATTTTTTTTGCAATTCTTTTCTTATAGATTCAGAAAATACAAGATCTCCACCTATATAATATAATTGTTTATAAAGTTCTACCATAGCATCTTCAGTAGATTGAAGATATTCTTTTTTGTTTTTTTTTCCTAAAAAATCTGAAAAAAAATTTGAAGAACAAACATTATCTAAAATTTGTTTTATAGTCAAACCCATAGCTAATAATAAAACTAAAATAGAAACTTTTCGTTTTTTACTTATACGGGCCCAAATTCTTGTCTTGCTATCAATTTCTAATTTTAATCTGCCGCCCCAATCAGAAATAATTGTACCTCTATATATAGAAATTCCATTATGATCTAATTCTGAATTATAATAAATACCCGGACTTCGTAAAATTTGATTAATTATGACTCTTGTAACACTATTAATTCTAAAAGTACTTTGATAATTTATTAAAGGAATATTTCCAATAAATATAGTTTGTTTTTGTATTTCTATTCTCTTTCTTCGACGAAACAATCGACATGTAACATATAAATCAGATGAATATGTACTATATTGAAATTTAATATTAGTTTTTTCTGGTTTTATTAATTTATATTTTTCACTCAATAATTGAAATTGAAATTCTTGATTTAAATCAAAAATTTCAGGAAAAATATTTAATTCAGAAATTAAATTTTTATAAATGAAATAATAGTAACTTTTGAATTGAATTTGTCTAAATTCAGGAAGTGAAAATTGGAATTTAGATAAAAATGAAAATTGAGATAGGGGAGGAGGTGAAAGTGTAATAATTTTTTTCATAAATTACCAAATTTAATAATAAATATAAATATTTTTATAATTAACAAAATGAAAAATTTATTATAATATTAAAAATATATTTCTATTTTATTTTCTAATTTTTATATATTATATATTTAATTAATATTTATTTAATTTTTAGTAAATAATAATTTATTAGTTTAACTTAATTTAATAAATTATTATTTATTTTAAATGAAATACTATTAAATTTTTATTATAATATACTTTTATACACGTCTTTTTTTCGGAGGCCTACATCCATTATGTGGCATAGGAGTTACATCACGAACAAAATTTAAAATAACACCACTTCTACGAATAGCTCGTAATGCGGTATCTCGTCCTGGACCAGGCCCGCTAATCATAACTTCTGCTTGTTTCATACCTTGATCAATTAAGACCCGAATAGCGTTTTCTGCAGCAGTTTGAGCTGCAAAAGGTGTACTTTTTTTCGTACCCTTAAAACCACAAGCACCCGCGGAAGACCAAAAAACGACTTGTCCGCGGATATCTGTTACAGTAACAATTGTATTGTTAAAACTTGCTTGAATATGAATAACTCCTTTAGGTATTCTCCGTTTACCTTTACGTAAACTAATTTTTTTTATTAATTTCGCCATAATTATTATTGTTTATTTATTTTAAGAAAATTGAATATATTTGAATATATATAGAAATATTTATATCTTTAAATTATATGTATAAAAAATATTTAAATAAATTTTTTATAGTTTTTATTAAATTTATTTTCAATAAAAAATTATCCTTGTCTTTGTTTATGTTTTGGATTGGAACAGACTACCATAACTCGTTTTCGTCTACGAATTAATCGACAATTATCACAAATTTTTCTAACAGAAGCACGAACTTTCATTTTTTATATTCCTTATTTTAATGTAATCCATAATATAAAAAATGCAAATATTTTTTATACTAAGTTTTTTAATTAATTCTATTTTTAGTATTCATTCATAATTAAAATTTTTTTTATTATATTTAACTATTTGAAGATTTAACACGAAGGCGATAAGTTATACGTCCTTTAGTTAAATCATAAGGACTTAATTCTACTTTAACTCGATCTCCTGGTAATATTCTTATATAATTTCGTCTTATTTTTCCTGAAATATGAGTTAAAACTTCACATCCATTGTCCAAGCAAACTCGAAACATTGCATTAGGAAGTGATTCAGTGACTACACCTTCCATATCAATCAAATTTTGTTTCTTCATTAAAGGGAAAATCTCCTTTTTTAATTTAACTAACGCTGAGAAATATAATACTAGCTAGTTTTTTATTTACAAAGATTTTCTTATGCAAAAAATTGAAAGAAAATGTAAATAACTTACCATACATAACATAAAATTTCTCCGCCAATTTGTTTTTCCCGTGCTTCTCGATCTGTCATAATTCCCTGAGATGTTGAAAGAATAACGATTCCCATTCCACCTAAAACTCTTGGAATTTCTTTATGATTAGAATATATTCTTAAACCTGGTTTGCTAATACGTCTTAAAGTTGTTATATAAGGATTTTTTTTTCTCCCTTGATATTTTAGAGTAAAAATGAAAAAATAATTTTTATTTTCTTCATGTTCTCTAAAATTTTCTATAAAGCCTTCTTGTAATAAAATTTTTCCAATATTTTTCGTAATATTAGTTGCTGGTACTTGAACTGTTTTTGTTTTTTCCAAATTTGCATTTCTTATAGATGTAATCATATTAGCAATGGTATCGTTACTCATAAAAACTCCTTTTACTATTAATATAAATAAGCTCTTTAAACTTATTAAAAAAGCTTCTAAGACAAAAAAATAATTTTAGTTTTTTTAGAAATTTTTTTGCTAATTCTAAAATAAAAGTAGTTTAAAATAAAAAAATTAAAAAATTAAATATATATAAAAACGATTGTAAGAATAAAAAAATATATACATAAAAAATAGATTTATTAATAAAAAAATATTAATATAATAATTAAAAATAATAATATTTAATATTATAATATTAAATATATTTTAAATTTTTTTTATTTAAATAAATTAAATATTAAAAATAATATAAATTTTTGTTTTGTTTATAATACTTCAGGAGCTAATGAAACAATTTTAGTAAAATTAGATTCTCGTAATTCCCGTGCAACAGGTCCAAAAACGCGAGTTCCTTTAGGATTTCCTTCTTGATTAATAACAACGGCGGCATTATCATCAAATTGTATAATAGTTCCATTTTTACGTTTAAGTTCTTTACAAGTTCGTACAACTACTGCTCGAACTATTTCTGATTTTTTTAAAGGCATGTTTGGTATTGCTTCTTTAACCACGGCAATGATTATATCACCAATATGAGCATATTTACGATTACTTGCGCCTAAAATTTGTATACACATTAATTTACGCGCTCCACTGTTATCCGCTACATTTAAATAAGTTTGAGGTTGAATCATTTTTTTTATTTTAACCCCTTAAAAAATAAAAATTTTTAAGGGGGAATAGAGTTAATAAATAAAATATTACTAATTTTAGTTATTTATATAATTATAATTTTTTTTATTTATGTTATAAAAAAATAGTTATATTGAATTTTCTTCATTTATTTTTTACACAACTTTAGCTGTAATAAATTGAGTTCGTATAGGCATTTTATATGCTGCAATTCTCATAGCCGCTCTAGCAACAGTTTCTGGTACTCCACTTATTTCATAAAGTATTCTACCCGGCTTTATAACAGATACCCAATATTCTGGTGATCCTTTTCCTGAACCCATGCGTGTTTCCGCAGGTCGCATAGTAATAGGTTTGTCGGGGAATATACGTATCCATAGTTTTCCACCACGACGTGCATAACGCGTAATTGCCCGTCGTCCTGCTTCAATTTGTCTAGATGTAATCCAAGATGGTTCAAGTGCTTGAAGGGCAAATTTACCAAAACAAATAGAATTACCCCGAGTACATATTCCTTTCATTCTTCCTCTATGCTGTTTACGAAATTTTGTTCTTTTAGGGTTATAGTCGACTTTTTTTTGTCGCTACTTCAAAATCGGACATGAAGGTTTTCTTTCATCCGGCTTCTTGTGAACAAATTTAATATAATTTTTTTATAAATAAATAAAAGTAGTTATATTAAATAAAAAGAAATAACATATAATTATAATAATAATTAAAATTTTATTAAAAATTTCACAGGCAAATATTAACTCATTTAATTTAAAAAAACTTTTTTTAAATTTGATTTTTTTTACCATCCTATCTAATAATTAAATATATTTTATTATTATTTTATTTAATTATAGATTACATCGTTTTTATTACTTCCAAATATGCGTTTAGGTTTTTCTTTACAGTGGAGTTTTTTTTATTATTTATCATCAAATTTCTTAGTCTTTTTTGATGTAAAACTTTTTATTTTTTTATTAAATTTTTATAGTTAATTTTTATTAAAATTAAGACTTTTTTTGTTTTATTACACTGTTTTTGCTATTAATTCAACCATACGATTTTAATAATAATATATTATTAAGTTTTTTTTTAGTTATAAAATGCTTTTTTACTTCATAAATGTTTTTTATGAAAAAATTTTTTAAATGAATATTTTTTTATTATTTAGTAATTCATTTACTGAGTTATTTCAATAAGAAGTAAAAAATAAATTTCCAGTTTATACTAGAATTTATCGAGTTTTTTTCTTTTTTTATATCAATTAAAAAACATCGATTTTAACGAGTCGCACACTAAGCATAACAATTTTTTAAATATTAGTAAAATATTAAATAAATCTTTAAGATAATAACAACAAAAATAAATTTAATATTTGAATAGAAAGAATTAAAATAAATTACTTTTCATTTTGAAATATCCAAATTTTTATCCCTAATACTCCATAAATAGTCTGAGCTGGGTAGTAACAATAATCGATTTTAGCTCGAAGAGTTTGTAATGGAACTCTTCCTTCTCGAGCCCATTCTATACGAGCAATTTCAGCTCCATTAAGACGTCCGGCAATTTGTATTTTAATACCTTTTATATTCGTTTTCTTTGCCAATCCAATAGCTTTTTTCATAGTTCTTCTAAAAGCAACCCGACTTTCTAATTGTAAAGCAATATATTCTGCAAGAATATTTGGTTCTCCATACGGTTTTGTTATTTCCGTTAAAGTCATATGAAGTTTACGGTCTCCAGAAGTTAAAATATTTTGCACATCTGTTTTTAATTGTTCAATACCACGATTACGATTTTCTACTAATAATGCAGGAAATCCTGTATGTATTTCAACTTGAATTAAATCTGTTTTTCTTTTTATCTCAATACGCGCGATTCCTCCATAATTTGAAGAATTTCTTATATTTTTGTATACATAATTTTCGATACAATGACGCATTTTGTGATCTTCTTGAAGAAGTTTAGAATAATTTTTTGGTTGTGCAAACCAATAAGAATGATGATTTTGAGTGACACCAAGTCGAAAACCAAGTGGGTTAATTTTTTGTCCCATGCTTTTTTCCCTTTTCAAACGATATTAGCATAAATTTTTTATTCATTTCTATTTCTTACCGTAATAGTTATATGACAAGTAGGTTTATGTATAGGATATCCTCGTCCTTGAGCTCTAGGTTGAAATCTTTTTAAAACAGGACCTTCGTCCACTTTAGCTTCGCTTACAATCAAATTAGCTCTACTTATATTTAAATTATGATTCGCATTTGCTGCTGCTGAAGAAATTAATTGTAATATAGGATAACATGCTCGATAAGGCATAAACTCTAATATCATAAGTGCTTGTTCATATGAACGGCCTCGAATTTGATTAACGACTCTCCGTGCTTTCTGAGCAGACATACGTATATGTTTAGCCAAAGCTCGGGCTTCTAAATTTGATTTGTCAGATTTCATTGAGCCCTACCTCCTAATTCTAATTAAATTAACGACGAGATTTTTTATCACCTTTTGTATGTCCTCGAAAATTTCGTGTAGGTGCAAATTCTCCTAATTTGTGACCTATCATACGATCTGTTATATAAATAGGTAAATGTTCTTGTCCATTATAAACCGCAATAGTATGACCAATCATTGTCGGTATAATAGTAGATGCGCGAGACCAAGTTACTATAATTTTTTTTTCTTTTTTTAAATTAAGATCTTCAATTTTTTTCAATAGATGATCAGCTACAAAAGGGCCTTTTTTTAGTGAACGTGTCATTGCTAACTACCTTCTGTTTTTATATATTCTTTTAAGTTATTTTATCGGAAATTTATTATCCATTTTTACGACGACGTAAAATTAAAGGATTACTATATTTTTTAATTTTACGAGTTCTTTTTCCAAGTGCGGTACGACCCCAAGGAGTTAAAGGTTTTTCTCTACCAATAGGGGCTCGGCCTTCACCACCTCCATGAGGATGATCGATAGGATTCATAACAACACCTCTTACTCTAGGACGCTTTCCTAGCCATCGTTTGGCTCCTGCTTTTCCTATAGTCTTATTGTCAGCGTCTACATTTCCAATTTGTCCAACTGTAGCTAAAGAATTTTGAGATACTAAACGAACTTCACCAGAAGGTAATCGTAAAGTAGCTAAATGACCTTCTTTTGCAATAAGTTTGGCTACAGTTCCTGCAGTTTTTACTAATTGTCCACCTTTACCAGGGGTTATTTCAATATTATGTATAGCAGTGCCTAAAGGCATGTTGGTTGAAGTAGACTTTCTTTTTATGAATAAAAAAAAATAAAAGGTCTCTTCCCAAACTGTACAAGCCTTTCTCAAGGCATACAGCTTTCTAGATGTATTTTTTTTATACTTTCTAATTATTAATTATTATTTTTATTAATTACATCCTAGTTTTTTTTCTTCATCTGACGTACTTTTTTCTTATTTTCCTCGTATAGCATCAGAATGAATGACTTTATATATTTACGTCAACACTTTTTTTAATAATAACTTAGGAGGCTTATTTTTTATTAATAAAAATCACTTTACAGTTTCAAAATTGCCTTTGACCATCAACTTGAATGTGATTAACTTGTTTTTATTTAGTAAATAAGAATTTGGAAACAAGTGTTGCCAATATTTTTTATGCTTAAATTAAAATAAAAATTTCTCCATATTATAATATCTTTAAAGTTTTTATTAGAATATTAAAATATTTTAATAAAAAATTATCTCACAAGCTATTGTTCCTTTTTAGTCTCCCTCCAAGGTTTGCTGTAATAATTTTATTTATTATTACTTGATTAGTGATAGATTTATAGATTTTACTGTAAATCTATATGGGTTTTTCCAATTACGTAAATAACTAATTCAAACCGCACTCAAAGGTAAAGCATTTCCTATTAATATAGGAGCTTCATTACTAGAAATAATTGTATCCCCAATTTTTATTCCTCGAGGATGTAAAATATATCTTTTTTCTCCATCTCCATAATGTACAAGACATATATTTGCACTACGATTAGGATCATATTCAATGGTTATAATTTTTCCAGATATATTTTTTTTATTTCGTCG